AGCATAATTTTTATTACACTACTAAATATACAATAAAATCTTTTAGATAGTAAAGTATTTTTTCGTTTATTATCTTGAGTTATGATATCGCCAGTATTTAGTATAAATAAATATTAATTTATTTATCTCTCTATACGCAAAAAGTTTCATACTCTATAGCTTATTAGTGTTTAAATCAATATAACAAATAGAATGGGGAAGTATTTTTATGTCCAGATATAGGGGAGCAGTATTAAGGATTGTACGTCGTTTAGGAGAGTTACCCGGACTTACTAGAAAAACAACAAAAAGGACTACACGTCCTGGTCAGCACGGTGATCAGAATAGAAAACCGTCAGAGTACTCGATTCGTCTTGAAGAAAAGCAAAAAATTCGTTTTAATTATGGTCTTACAGAGAGACAACTATTAAAATATGTTAGAAGTGCACGTCGAATTAAAGGCTCTACTGGAGAAGCTCTACTACAATTATTAGAGATGAGATTGGATAATACAGTATTTAGGCTAGGAATGGCTCCTACCATACCAGCAGCTAGACAATTAGTTAATCATGGTCACATATGTATTAACGGTCGCAGAGTTTCCATACCTAGTTATGAGTGTCAGACTGGAGATGCTATCACTGTAAGAAATAGTAGCAAGTCTAAACAACTAGTAGAAGGATATCTATCTTTTCCTGGATTAGCTAATATACCTACTCATTTAGAGATTGATAAGTCTAATTTAACAGGAAAAGTAAATGGAGTAATTGAGAGAGAGTGGGTGGCTCTTCAATTGAATGAGTTATTAGTTGTAGAATACTACTCTCGTAAAGGTTAAATACATTTAATTATATGTAAAATGATATTTTGATTCCTACCTAAAGAAAAGTTACCAAGAATTTTCTTCGCTGGGTAAAGTATCCGACGTAAATAACCACACAACACCTCGATAAAACCTCTCTACATCCTTTAAGTATAGTTTAACTCGAAATAAAGATTCTTGAATAGGATTATGTAATGGTGAGAGTACCTCGGTTGGCGTTTGTTTTAGCTCAAGATAAGCGTTGTATGGAGGTACAAACACTATATCCAAACTCTTTTCTGTGATATTTTCGATATCTGAAAGTAGGCTTTCCAAATTATAAATTTCGATATTAGGATTCTGAGAGAATTTAAGATTTTGTTCCTTTGACAGGAAGTTTCGCCAAGCTTTTAGGGCATCTTCTCTACTGAAAAAAACGACTTTTTTTTCTTCTTCAGGTTTAAAAAAATACTCTGCCAAGTTTTTACGTGATAAGTCCTTTTGTAGTGTAAGGGTATAGATTGGATTACCCTGAAACCAACCTTTTGAGTATTTTTGTTTAGGGTGAACCATATAAGAAGAAGAATCTAAGTAAGTTGTAAGTAAAGAATCAACTTCTTTTAAATCTGCTATAAGACGACTTTGAGTTTTTGGTGGTGAGGTTCTATTTAATTTATAAAAAGTATCTAACCCAACCCGTTTAATTTTTAATCCTAATTGTTCGGCTTCTTTAGGTTCTTTTCTACAAATTTCATGCAGATAACTAGCTGCATCTTCTTTGTTCATGAAAAATAGATGCATGGATATTGATCCTTCGTCATGTCTCCAAAAAAATAGTTCATTAAATTTTTCCTGGACCCCTTTTAAAGAGTAAAAAGTTCGGTGTTCTCTTGGAGAAGCTGTTACTATCTCATTATTGTTATTTACAACAGTATACACAGGTATAAATTTTAATCTAGAAAGCAAATATTTTTGTTCTACTGTAGGAAAGTTAGGAGATCTTCGGTTTGACAGTAAGGAAAACAATCTATCCATTTTTGGTATTTGAAGTTGTCCGTTACGTGTATCTTCTGAAATCTGAATACTTTGAACCTTTTTGTCATGTTGAATGATTACATTATCATTATTGTTTTGAATTTTTATCTTTATCTGATCTCCAGAGGATAACTTATCTAATAACATAGGGACAGGATCGTTTGTCTCTGCTATATTCATAATCCCAACTTCCTTATGAAACCAACTTATAATATTATTCATATTAGTTCTCTATAAATTTTGTACTCTTTGAAAATTAATTACTTAACGTTATTCATTATTTTGATTTAAAAAGCAGAAACGTTTTTCCTAATGCTATAACATCTAATTTTAGTACAAGAAATTTTCTAAATTATTTTTAGGTTAATTTAATTCTATTACTTTTTATATATAGATAATTTTATAACAAAATTTCTACTGATTTCTGTAGTTAATAATACGGATAACTTATAACATAAACTTATACATAACATAATCAAACTGTTTGTTCTATCGTAGATTTTCTTGCTAATATTAAATCAGGGTATAAATTAATCAGTTACTAATTTTACAAAATAGATAACTACAATCAGAATGTGAACTTATCATTAAACCTGGTATTGTCACATACTAAATTTTATCGACTATAACCTTTACAGGAGGAATGTATGTCTCAATCCGTTGAATCACGGACTCGAATTAAAAACGAACGTTACGAATCAGGCGTTATCCCTTACGCAAAAATGGGTTACTGGGATGCTGATTACAACATCAAAGATACTGATGTATTAGCTATGTTCCGTATGACTCCTCAAAAAGGTGTTGACCCAGTTGAGTGTGCTGCAGCTATCGCTGGTGAATCTTCCACTGCTACTTGGACAGTTGTATGGACTGACCTTTTAACTGCATGTGACCTTTACAGAGCTAAAGCATACAGAGTTGACCCAGTTCCTGGTGCAGCTGATCAATATTTTGCGTACATCGCATACGAATTAGATCTATTCGAAGAAGGATCTCTTGCAAACTTAACAGCATCCATCATTGGTAACGTTTTCGGTTTCAAAGCTGTTAACGCTCTTCGTCTAGAAGATATGCGTATTCCAGTAGCTTACCTAAAAACATTCCAAGGTCCTGCTACAGGTGTAGTTGTTGAGCGTGAAAGACTTGACAAATATGGTCGCCCACTTCTAGGTGCTACTGTTAAACCAAAACTAGGTTTATCTGGTAAAAACTATGGTCGTGTTGTTTATGAAGGTCTAAAAGGTGGTCTAGATTTCCTTAAAGACGATGAGAACATTAACTCTCAACCTTTCATGAGATGGAGAGAGCGTTTCTTATTCGGTATTGAAGGTGTTAATAGAGCTGCTGCTGCTGCTGGTGAAGTTAAAGGACATTACTTTAACGTAACTGCTGGTACTATGGAAGATATGTACGAACGTGCTGAATTCTGTAAAGAAATCGGATCCGTTATCTGTATGATTGACCTTGTAATTGGTTATACAGCTATTCAATCCATGGCTATCTGGGCTCGTAAAAACAGCATGATTTTACACTTACACCGTGCTGGTAACTCTACATACTCCCGTCAAAAAACTCATGGTATGAACTTCCGTGTGATTTGTAAATGGATGCGTATGGCGGGTGTTGACCATATTCACGCTGGTACTGTAGTAGGTAAACTAGAAGGCGACCCTCTAATGGTTAAAGGTTTCTACAACGTATTACTACAAGCAAAAGTAGATGTTAACCTTCCTCAAGGTTTATTCTTTGCACAAGACTGGGCTTCTTTAGCTAAATGTTTACCAGTAGCTTCTGGTGGTATTCATTGTGGTCAAATGCACCAACTTATTCATTACCTAGGCGATGACGTAGTTCTTCAATTTGGTGGTGGTACAATTGGTCACCCAGATGGTATTCAAGCTGGTGCTACAGCAAACCGTGTTGCTCTTGAGTCCATGGTTGTTGCTCGTAACGAAGGTCGTGATTACCTAGCTGAAGGTCCTCAAATCCTTAAAACTGCAGCTAAGAGCTGTGGACCTCTTCAAACAGCTTTAGATCTTTGGAAAGATATTACATTCAACTACGCTTCTACAGATACTGCTGACTTCATTGAAACAGCTACATCTAACAGATAATAGATAATACTAGTAACTTAGAAAACTTAACCAAAGGAGTATAAATCGTGAGATTAACACAAGGTGCTTTTTCCTTCCTTCCAGATTTAACTGATGAACAGATCGTTAAACAAATCCAATACGCTATCAGCAGAGGTTGGGCTCTTAACGTAGAATGGACAGATGATCCACATCCTCGTAACTCTTACTGGGAAATGTGGGGTCTTCCACTTTTCGGTATCAAAGATGCTGCTGCTGTAATGTTTGAAGTTAACGCTTGTCGTAAAGCTAAGCCAAACAGCTACGTAAAAGTTAACGCGTTTGATAACTCAAGAAGCGTTGAAAGCTGCTGCCTTTCTTTCATAGTACAACGTCCAACTTCTAACGAACCAGGTTTCACTCTAGCTCGTACAGAAGATAAATCTAGATTTATTCGTTACACAATTCAAAGTTATGCTACAAGCAAACCTGAAGGAGAACGTTATTAATCTATAACATTCAGAAATAGAGAGTCTATAAACTAGTCTCTCTATTTTTATGTTTTGTAACACTACGTAAAAATCTACTAATAACTATTATTTTTAATATGAATTCTGTAAGACAAAATCAAGATGACATTTTAGTTAATCTCCAAGAAGAGTACGACAAACGTCAAATCCAAGAAGTTTTAGACCAATTAGATACAGATTTAATTGGATTAGTGCCTGTAAAAACTAGGATTAAAGAAGTTGCAGCGCTACTATTAGTTCATAGACTTAGAAAAGCTCTAGGTTTAACATCTTCCAACCCAGGACTTCATATGTCATTTACTGGTAGTCCTGGAACTGGTAAGACGACAGTTGCTTTGAAGATGGCAGACATATTATTTAGGTTGGGATATGTTAGAAAAGGACATTTAATTACTGTTACTAGAGATGATTTAGTTGGTCAGTACATAGGTCATACAGCTCCAAAAACAAAAGAAGTTTTAAAACGTGCAATGGGTGGAGTGTTATTTATTGATGAAGCTTATTATCTATATAAACCAGATAATGAAAGAGATTATGGTGCAGAAGCTATTGAAATTTTGCTTCAAGTGATGGAAAACCAACGAGATGATTTAGTTATAATTTTTGCTGGCTATAAAGAAAGGATGGATAGTTTTTATGCATCTAACCCAGGTTTATCTTCTAGAGTTGCAAATCATGTTGATTTCCCAGACTATTCACCAGAAGAATTATTGCAAATTGGTAAGATGATGCTAGAAGATCAGCAGTACGTATTAACTTCTGAATCTGAGATTGCTTTACTTGAATACATAAAGCTTCGTATGCAACAACCTCATTTCGCAAACGCACGTAGTGTCCGTAACGCTATTGACAGAGCTAGAATGCGACAAGCTAATAGAATGTTTGCAGCTGGAGATCGTGTTTTAACTAAGTCTGATCTAGTTACAATTCAAGCTGAAGATATACGAAAAAGCAGAGTTTTTAGACCATAAACATATTATCAATTTGCTATACGTAAAAACAAAAAACGTGTATTATTATTATGATAATAAATTATCAAATACACTTTAAGGCGGCATGGCCAAGTGGTAAGGCAAGGGATTGCAAATCCTTCATCCCCGGTTCAAATCCGGGTGCCGCCTTAAATTTGGGGGTGTGGTGGAATGGTAGACACAACAGACTTAAAATCTGTTGACTACTTTGGTCGTGAGGGTTCGAGTCCCTCCACCCCCATTGATTATTTCACGAATGTTCTTAAAAATTCAGTGTTGATTTTAGACTCTCTAACCAAAGAAATTTTTCCAGTCCTAGCAATCTCAGTGATTCCAAACGGTGTTAAGATTTGTTCAATAGCCATCATTTTTCCTGGGTCACCTGTAACTTCTATGATAATAGAGTTTTCAGCTAGGTCGACAACTCTCGCTCTAAAAATTTGCACAATTTCAAGTATTTCTGATCGCTTATTACCAATGGTTTGTACTTTCAATAGCATAAGCTCTCTTTCAACACATGGAACATCAGTGATGTCTTGCACGCGTAAAATATTGACTAATTTATAGAGTTGTTTTGTTAATTGTTCTATTGTTTTATCCTCTGCTGGAACTACCATCGTAATTCTTGATATACCAACTTGTTCTGCGGGTCCCACAGCTAAACTTTCAATATTAAATCCCCGTCTGGCAAATAACCCAGCTATTCTTGTCAATACGCCGGATTCATCCTCAACGAGTACAGATAGTGTATGTTTCATAAACTTATTATAATTTCTATAAAGACTAGTAGTGTTATGAATTAAGACATCTATATAATAAAATCTAAGATTCGTATTTTTAATAATGAAAAACTATGGGTAGATTGCATCCGGCTGGGTTTGAACCAGCGTCGTCTCGAGAGAAACGGATTATGAGTCCGGTGCCTTCGACCACTCGGCCACAGATGCATTCGAATTACGATCTATGGAACTGGTGGGAATTGAACCCACGTCCACTCGCTTAATTTATATATATTCATTCACAAGTTTAGCTTTATTCCATATTTAAAGCAACTATTTTTTTATCTCACCGAATTCATTTTGGATAATACTGATTTTTAAGAATTAAAAATCTCCTATGTTAATTAGTATTTGTTATAGTTTAAGCCATAATTTTTTTAGGTTTATACTAAAGCAAATTTGCGTTCAAACGATAGAATATTGTTTGCATTTGTATTTTTAAACTTAGTTTTACAAGAAAGTTTACGCTTGACTTGAATCATAGTATAAAATTATAGAAAGTGTCGATACCTGAACAGTCCCCATAACTGATTATATTTTATCACATAAAATGATTGAGTAGTTATAAAAATAGAATACATAGTGGGCATGGCGGGAATCGAACCCACGACCACCAGGACCGGAATCTGATGCTCTATCCACTGAGCTACACACCCTACTTTTTAATCTTATCTCTCTAATAATTAATTATAAAGTATTTGAATTCTATCGTGGATCTTTTTATTAAACTTAGGTATATTCGTAAGAATTAGTTCATAAGTGCTAGAATTTATTTTAGTTAAATTTGTAGTTAAATAACCAAGTCCATTACAAATATTACATTTTCTACTAAAAGCATCGTATACACTTTGGCCATATCGAGTCCTAGTCATCTCTACAAGTCCTAATTCAGACATTTGAATTATAGTACATTTAACGGAGTCTTTTTTGGTTAATTTATTGATATAGTTTAAGAGTTTTATTTGATCTAAATGATTAATCGAGTCAATAAAATCAATGATAATTATTCCTCCTATATTTCGTAGACGAATTTGTTTCACAATTTCATGAGCAGCGGAATAGTTAACCCACAAACTAGCTTGCCTAGAATTATTTAGAGTCGTAAACGATCCCGAATTAACATCTATAGTTGTCAACGCTTCTGTTTTTTCTATAACAATATGTCCTCCTTTATGTAAATTCACTCTAGGCCTCATAATTTCAGTAAAAACTATATCTATTAGGTAATGTTTGATTAATTCATACTCTGTAGGATGGTACTCAATAACTACATGTTTCTTCTTTTGAAATCGTTTAACTGTAGACAAAATTAATTTCGTTTTTTCAGCTGTTTTAAAAGAGTCAACTGAGATTAGTTGAAAGTTGATAGCAGAATAATCTTCAAGAATTTTACTTAAAAAACTTTTTCGTTTACTAACTAAAGATGGTTTAAAAAGTACACGGGATTTTAATATAATTTTTTTCCATTTAGATGTTAATGTTCTGGTTTCTTTAATTAAAAAATCTACATTTGCTTGTATAATTGAAGGCTTAGTTACTATCCCCATTGTTTCTGGTTTGATCAATAAGTGACTTATTGCTTTTGAGTAATCTTTATCGATTTCAACAGAGACCTTCCTTGTTAGATTTACAGATTCAGAAAAAGGTAATAAAATTATGTATTTTCCAATCAAGCTAATATCACAACTGACGCTCGGACCCTTAGTTCCAATTGGCTCACGAGTAATTTGAACTAGGATTGATTTATTAGATTTTATGTTATGAAATTGATTTTTTTCCTTTAATTGTTCAAAGGAGATGAATCCATTTTTTGATAACGGATTTAATATAATAAATGCAGCATCTAAACTAGGTAATATTGTAGAAATCTTTCCTAAATATATATCGTGAAGTTTATAGATACTATGTTCCATATTAATACTGATTAGTTTGTTATTGAAATAAATTAGCCCGATTCGACTTTTTTCTATGATAATCAAGGTATAATTCATAAATTATTGATTTAGCGTTCTAGTTTGTTTAGAAAATAAAAATAAAAAATCTGTTAGAAATAATAGTAATATTAAATATTACTATTATTGTCACACCACTAGTTTAGTAATAAATTTTTCCTCCACCCCATTTCTCTCCACCTAATTTAGGTTGTAAAAGAATATGTCCGCTTATGGCAAATAAATCTTCATCGCTTAAACTTCTCATTTTTGGAAATATATCAGCGCTTTTCGTACTTGGATGTAGCTCGGCTATAGATTCTGAGCCATCATAACTTGTAGGATTTTTTAGATAATCAATTAATGCATTTATATTGTCACGTGGAGGCGTTGCTAAACTAAGTGCATCAGGTTCTAATCCAAGGTTAGGATTTGTCTTAGTTACTCCTCCAACGTGACATTGACCACATGAAGCGTTGAATAATCGTTTACCTCTTTTTACTTGTTCTGGAGTAAGTATTACTGTAGAACCAGAAGAGTCCAGTGGAATAGTTCTTGTAGTCTCATCTAAATCAATTGCTAATACTGTAGCTGAACAAGACATAATTGTACAAAGTCCTAAAACGAAATGTACTGGAGAAATTTGTTTTTTCATAGGTCACTTACTTAGTAGTTAAAGATTCTAAATCTGATGTAAATAGATTACAAAATTAAATTTTATTTTATGATAATATTCTTAATTTAAGACTTATATAAAAATATCTTAATAGTGTTAGTTAGTTTCCCTTTATCCTATATTTAAGAGCTCCGATAATTAAGAAATCTATCAGAGCTTTTCTATCTTAGTTACGTGTCACTCGGTCAGCTTGGCTAACAAGAAATAATGCAGAACCAATTGGGACAACAACTACGAATAGACCTAACAATAAACTATTGATAAATGCTGATAAAGATGGAGTCATTTCAATCCTCTTAGTTATATGAGTTTTAGTAATTTCTTATCATATAGTATAAACTAGTTTCACTAGATTGATGATATTATCTAATGAAATTTTCTTTAGACTCGTAGAGTTTTTATGTAATTTAACACAAGGCTTAAGGAAAAGTCATCAGGGAGAATTTTTGATATTCTACTTTAGATTTTCATTAAGAAACTTAACAATCTAAGCTTAAGTAGGTTTTTAAATGTAATTTTACAAATTAAACTCAATAACGGTCCAAAATTTAGTTTTAAAAGTAGTTGAATGTAAAAAATTAATAACTTTAAGTGTGTCAGGTGTAAAGATGATAAACTTGAACTACAACGTTTTATAATAATTCTTCTTACTGCTATCTTCCGATCCTGATAAATTAAGACTTTATAATATTTTGTAGTCAAGTTTAGACAATTATACTCTAAATTAAATCTTTATTCAATCTAGTTGTTTGAGATTTTTAAAGAGGGAAATAAAGCATGTCAGGATAAAATCTATTACCCTCTATGATTAGAGCTGCTGTAAAAGATAGCCATACTGTAATTAATACAGGAGCTGTAGACAAATATTTTAGAAAGTTGCTATCCATAAGTGTGTTATTCTACTAAATGTTTAAGTTATCTTGGGGATACAGTAATTTCGTCTGCTGAAGCTATTAAATTACCACTCGTAAACTCTTTAAACGCTGAAAAAGGCCATATAAAACCAGTTGTTACAAAGCTTAAAGCCACTGGTACATCGATAATAATTTCTTTTTCAGTAGGTTTATCAGATGTTCTCGCCCATTGAACGTAACTTCTGCCAACCCATCCGATCCAACCAGCTATGTAAATAAAGAATATTCCAGGGATAACGAATTCTCCGCTATGGTTCCAACGACCATCAGTAATTAAATGTGGTAGACCGTCTGTTCCACACAATAAACCTGCTTTACCGTATCGGTCAAATCTATTTTGAGTTTTCTCAATTTGTTTCTGTAATGCCAGAGCAGGAGGGCTTCCTGCGTCATATTTCTTTATTCGACTCTCCAGTTTTTTCACACTTTGATCTAAACGACGTTGGAATTCTTTGGAATCTTTACAAAGTTTCAATCCAGCGACATCCGCTTTAGCAGTTGTTGGAAGAATAAATAAACTTAATACTAGTAAAATCGAGATCCAGTTTTTCACGAGTTTTCTCCTATAGGTATTCACATTCTCATAATACCATGTATTATCCTAATTTTTAATTTAAAGAAGATAAATTAGAAAAATATTATAGACATGATTTTTATCCTATGTTAGTATTGGATTGTGTAAATACGGGATGTAGCGCAGTTTGGTAGCGCGCCTGCTTTGGGAGCAGGATGCCGCAGGTTCAAATCCTGTCATCCCGAATTTTAGATTTCACTTTTAAGGCCAGAATTTTTTCATTAGCTATGGCATTAGAATTATCGTAGCTTAAAACTTTTGAATAAATTTCAATCGCATCTTGAAACATTTTCTTTTTTTCATAACAATAAGCTAGATTATTTAATGCGATTATATACATTGGATCTAACGCTATAGCTTCTTTATAATAATAGATTGATACATCAAACTGCTGACTTTCAAAATAAGTGAAACCTATGGTGTTATAAAGGTTTGCAAGACCTTCCTTGTCATACTTATCCCAATTCTTTAAGGCATTAGAAAATTGTAGTATTGCTTCATCAAATAATTTTTTAGATAAAAAGATCACTCCTAATGAGTAATAATCTATTGCAGTAGCCGTACCAAACCTTGATTTCTGTTGAAGTTCAGTTAGATCCTTCTCTAAATTTTTCTTTTTTAAAATTTGTGTTAACAATAGTGTTATTCCTATAAGCAATGCTATAAATAAGATTACTAAATAAAGTGTAGGGAGTAAGGAGTTCATTTTAAAATTCGATGGATAAAAAAGTTTTCCTATAATGCAGTGGTTTAAAAACGAAGATTTAATTACGTATTTAGGTAAGTAGTTGACATATGTTCTATTATTAGATAAGTTTAATTATATTATACAAGTAAGTTCATAAGGCCCCCATCGTCTAGAGGCCTAGGACATCTCCCTTTCACGGAGGTAACGGGGATTCGAATTCCCCTGGGGGTATTATTATTTAAGTTCTCTTAATCATTTATTTAAAGTTTAAGTTATATTACTTGGGCTGCCCGGGGATCGAACCCGGAACAAATCGATTAAAAGCCGAGTACTCTACCATTGAGTTAGCAGCCCTGCATATACTGATAAGATATAAATATCATAATTAATTAATAAATACAAGCTCTAGAGATTTATCATTAATAACTATTTTTATGGAAATAGTAATTTTAAAACTTAGTACATCGCAGTTAGATAAGGTTAATATATTTGAATATGTAAGTAAAACTTATGAAGAAAAAGTAATTATTCGTGCTTTTATATCTTCGTTATATTTTGATACACTCTTAATCGAAGTATTATTTCTATAAAGCTTAGTTAACTCGCTATAGTTTATTTATTTAAAAGATTTTTTACAAAGATTTATGTTAGAACAAAATTATTAGAATATACTATATATGTATACGTTATTTTGATTTCATCTATAAATAATTAAAGAAATACAAAGTGATTTAATCATAGGGGAATTTATTATGTTTTTTAACCTTACAACTTTGCTACAACTAGTTTCCCTTTTTCTTGTAGTTACAGCAGGGCCAGCTATAATAGTATTGATAGCTTTAAGACGCGGTAATCTATAACATTTTTAAAGATCTGTATCCTAATTTATGATATATTTATTCGTGATACGAATAGATACTTCATAAATTAGGATAATTTAATAGAGATAATTTTTATTTCCCTGTGTACAAAATAATTTGTTCTACACTAATTTCTTGTTTCTCACTAGAAAACTCATTGTCTTTTGTTAAAAACAACATACAGTGACATTCTTTCCTTTCTCGCATAGGGACACATGGGCAATTCCAATAAGCAGAAGATACTTCCGCAGCTTTATCATCATAGTGTCTACAGGGACAAAGAGGAGCACCGTATTCGTCTTTATGCCTTGCTAAACCCTCTATAACAACAGCTGTAATACTCAAGTCTGAACAAAAGAAAGTTCCAGTTCTCTTTGCATATGTCTCAGAGAATTTCTGCATAGCTTGAAGACTTTCAGGATAATTAGTATCTATCATAATAAATTTTTATTCGTATTGGTTTTATTTCTAAAAATAAGTATTTTTAATGTAAATATATTCTGAAGTATATTTCATATTGATCGACTTTAGTACTAAAATAGTTAAAGATTCTAATGTCAAGTTGATAGATTATTTAATCTGATTTTTATAAACCTAATAAAATTTTTTTAACTCGAAGATTATGACTGCTGCGTACCTTCCATCCATTCTTGTTCCTTTGATTGGTTTAGTTTTTCCTGGTTTAGTTATGGCGTTTGCTTTTATTTACATTGAACAAGATGAAGTAGGTTAAAACTGTTTAAAAAACTAAAAAAATTAAATAAATAATAACAAATAAAAGTGAACTAATATTTTGTTATTATTTATTTTACTCTGCTAATTATTTTTTACTACAGGGATGAGCCTACTCCAGAGTAAGAACCATAAAAGAATAAGCCTACAACTGTCAAGGCTGCTATGCCACCTACTGTGCCAATAAGCCAAAGAGGAATTCTACCAGTACTAGCCATCTATAATTACCTCCAAATTGGTAAGTCTTAGAAAGTTTCTAATAAACTTGATAACAATAATTTTTTATAACTTAAATTAAAGGAAGTATACTTTTAGTTAAAGAAGTAACTAGAAAATAATACTGCCAGAACGAAAATTAACAGTAATCCCCAGAATAAGGATGTACGATTTAGTTCAACGGGTTGTTTATTAGGGTTAGGTCCACTCATATTAGTCTCCTATCGTTGAATAAATTGCATAGAGGTAATAGCACCAAGGAAAAATACAGTCGGAACAGCTAATCCGTGGATAGCTAACCATCTAAACGTAAAAATAGGATAAGCGATGGGTTGTTTAATTTTGCTCACGATAAAATCTCACTTATTTTTACAAACCTTTTGTTAAATCTTCTAACTCTTGTTTAGCACTGAATCTATCATTAACTAAAGGAACTTGTTGACGTTCCTGTGTAAAGTATTCATTTGGTCTAGGTGTGCCAAAAATGTCATACGCTAAACCTGTACTAACAAAAAGCCAACCCGCTACAAAAAGAGCAGGAATTGTTATGCTATGAATAATCCAGTAACGTATACTAGTGATTATATCAGAGAATGGGCGTTCGCCTGTTGAACCTCCTGACATATAAAATACCTCCGAGAAGTTAAAAGTATGAGAGTTAAATTATTTATGATTTTTTAAAAAGATAAATAATCTGTTATATATGTTAAAACTATAATAAAACTATACTCAGTTCTATTTGTTTTGTAACAACTTATTATCTTTTGAATCAAATAATTTTGTTATGTAAATTATCTGACACCTACATTATACCGAAGGTATTTTCTCTTAATTAATAAGATTACAAATAAGTAAATGTTTACTTACGAAGCTTATAAATTACTAGATTATTCACACGGATAAACATAGTTTCTATACATTATTAGATTTATATCTACACCTATAGTAGCTAAAAAAACCGCCAAAAAAACATTTTTATTTAAATACTTTATCAGAATTAGAAATCTATTTTCTCTTTTAAGCGGGCAGAGGGAATCGAACCCTCATCATTAGCTTGGAAGGCTAAGGTTTTACCACTAAACTATGCCCGCTACCAGTTGCATTAATTTTTAATACTGAAAATATAATACATTTCTTTAAAAAAGAATACTACCCTTTCAAATATTTTTATCAATATGCTATTAGTCTTCTAAAGGGACATTTAAAAACATAGATAAGTCTACTGCTTCTTCTTCAATAGAAGATAAAAGTAAGGGTTCTCCTACTCGTGTTAGTGGAATTTCTCTTTGATCTTTTGTACACAAGTATATTTCTCTCTTAGGGTTTAACCCTTCTTGTATACTTAGTTTAATTGAACGAATCTCTTTAAAGTTATATGATAAGTAAATTTCTTTCATCTGTGTTGGAAATCCAAGTCGAAAAATTTCCACTACTCCTATATTTTTATCATATTTATTGTAACCTCCTCCAACATTAAAGATTATATTGATTAATAGAAATAAACTTAATAAAATCCCAATAACACCATAAAATGTCATGACTATACCTTGTGGGATAAATTGAATAGAATCTGCATTGCCAAATGGTAATATTTGTAAGCCTGAGTAGCTTGAAATACCGACAATAAAAAATCCAGTACCTCCAAGAAAGCTGATAATTAGCCAAAGATAATTACTAAGTCGTCTAGAGCCTAAAATTAAATCGTACCGCACTAATGTAGTCTGAATTGTCATGTAAGTGAAATTTTAAAAAATTAGTTAATTAAACGTGTAAAAATGCTTAATTGACAAGTTAAAAAAGCTAACTCAAATTTGCATCAATTAAGCACTTTAAACGTATCATATTAGATCAATTTTATATAGGATAGACCTAAAAATAATCCTGCTGCTAGTCCGAACGCACACCCAAGTAAAATTATGTATCCAATTAATATACTCATTTTTAATTTATTTTGTATTTAATTACTATAGTATATCTTATTGTGCTACAGATTGATCTCATGTATAAAATTTGTTAGTTAATTTTTTATACAAGAGGAAAAAAAGTACAGTCTTAGTTTATAATTGTCTAGTAATGTGAAATCAATTTTTATTATAAGTTTGAAGATTATGTCTGACTTTATAAAACCATACAATGACGACCCTTTCGTAGGTAATTTAGCTACTCCTATTAGCACTTCCAGTTTTACTCGAAATTTATTAAGTAATTTACCAGCATACCGAGTTGGTTTATCTCCTCTTCTAAGAGGATTAGAAATAGGTATTACTCATGGTTATTTTTTAGTTGGCCCGTTTTATAAGCTAGGTCCTTTACGAAATTCTGATGTAGCTTTATTATCAGGATTCTTTTCATCCATAGGGTTAATTTTTATTATGACAGCTTGTTTGGCAATCTATGGTGTTGTTTCCTTTGAAGAGAGTGATGCAAGCGACCAGTTACAAACAGCTAAAGGGTGGAGACAATTTACATCCGGTTGGTTAGTTGGAGCAATTGGTGGTTCTACTTTCGCGTATATTTTAATAACAAATATAAGTTTACTACAAACTTCTGGGTTAAATTTATTAAAATAAATAGTAGAGAGATAGTTAATTAACTCTATCTCTTTACTACTCATTCATCTCATGATACGTAGCTACAGCTGATGGCGATACTTGATTTAGATATCGGAATATCCAATACTTGAACACAGTGTCTAATAAAACAGGAAAAGTCGCTATAAATAAAAAGATAAGATCTCTATTTTCAGGCAATCCAAAGTGGCGTAATCCATTTTCGAGTATTACTTCCCATCCATGCGTTGAGTGAAATCCTACGAATATATCTGTAAAAAGAATTATTAAAAATGCTTTAGCTGTATCACTTAGTCCATAAATTAGTTCATTTACAAAAGACTTTAGGACAGATATTTGGCGCTCACCAGTTATTACAAGATATGTGAATGTAAAGAAACTAATCACATCTGATAATAAATTTTTTATAGCATCTGTACTCTCAGAGGAATAATATTGAGCAAGCTCAATTGCTTTATTTTTTATTTCTTTTTCTACTGCTTCTTGAGACAAATGTGGTAATTGACCAATTAAGATTTCAAAGTGTATTTTTTCTTCAAATCTTTGTAGTTCGCTAAATGCTCTTTCTTCTTGTGAAACGTTTAAAAAGATTTCGCTATTTTTTTCATTCCAGAAATAATCTATAAAAGGAGAAAATATAAAACTTCTTGAGATCTGGTTTACTAATATAGGAGATATTATCAATAATAGTAAATATTTGATAGAAGCTGAGGTTTGATATCGTGATACTCGAAATTCTTCAATAATTTCAGATTCTGCATTTGGATCTAGTTCTTTTTTAAACTTTTCAAATGTTCTAGTGATAGATCTTGGTATTGGACCAGTTTTTTCGAATGCGGATTGATTTAAGTTGTCTGAACGCCAATTTTTCATGGTTAATAATATAAATATGTAATATAGGTCAATTTTTAGACATGAGTGTTTTTAAGTCTAAGAATATGAAAAAAGACTTACTAAATTAATAACTAATAAAACAGAGTTATTAATTTAGTAAATGGTTATTCTAGATCTTTTCTACTTGGGTTTCGAGAGGCATCATTAGAAAGAAAACCAAAAGTAAAAAGAGACACGAAAAACGTCACTGTTGTATATACAGCAATTTTTAATGTAAACATTGTGTTATCCCCAAAATGATATTTGATTATTATTATTAAATAGTGATATGTAACATAATTATATCCTTAGTTTGTAATTAAAGTTAATTAGGGAAGAAAAATTTCACATATTTAGATTTAAAGTGTTTTCTCTTTTTCATCATTTAACTCTTTCAAGCGTCGTAAAATCCTACCAAAGTAATCTTGCATATATCTTTCTAAACTTGAGATTTCAGATGAGTCTAGCGAGAAGATTTCATAGACTTTTTTCATGTCAGCTGTCATATTTGGACCGGTAACAAGAACTTCTGCAAAAGACAATCTATCAGATATATTTTTTCCCCATTCAAAAAACCCCGTAAGTCTTTTTAGAAAACGGAGAACATATAAGGGTATTTTATTAACAACAGCTGATTGACCTGAAAGTCGTTCACACAGCTCTATAATCTCATTAGAGCTCCAAGATCGGTTTCCCACGAGAGGAAAGCATTGCCTATTAGTCTTTTCTAAAGATAAACTACGTAAAGCAAATTTTGCTACGTCTTGGGTATCTATATAACCTACATTACTACTTTCGCTAGTAGTCCATATAGGCTGTTTCTCCAAAATTGGAATTGCATATTGACTAATTAGGCCTTGGAAAAAACCACTTAGATAAAAGATTGTATAATCTAAATCTGAATCTATTAAATAAGACTCTAATTTAAGTTTTAAATTAACTAGGGGCACTGAAGAATGATATTTACTATTTAAAACAGAGAAAAATACGAATTTTTTTATCCCGATTAATTTTGCAGCTTCCAATAAAGCAATTTTGCCTTTAAGATCAACTTCTTCAGCTCCGTAGGGATCTGAAGGTCTAGCAGTTGACGCATCTATTATTGCTGTTATATCCTTCAGAGTCATCGGGATTGTTTCAGGTAAGCTTAGGTCTCCATAAAGTAGCTCTGCCCCCCATTCTTTTAAGAAGTAGGCTTTTCGTAAATTTCTGACAAAACATTTCACTTGATAACCTTCATCTATAGCCCTTCTAACGATTTGGCGTCCTAACGTGCCTGTAGCCCCTATTATAAGTAAACTCATGTAATTTTAATTTTATCCATTCTTTTTATAAAAAGTTTATCAGATAAAATAAACTATTAATCATATATAGTGGGTAAAGAGGGACTCGAACCCTCATGATGTGAATCGATACATTTTGAGTGTATTGCGTCTACCATTCCGCCACTTACCCTAATTTAATTATATCAAAAAAAGATTTAATTCGATTTTTATTTCTATTAAGAAAAAGCTAATAGGTAGTTTTAACAGTTAAAATATTTTTATATTAGATACATCGTCACATAAAATTTTTTCATGTCAAACAAAATAAATCAAGTTTCCTCTTCGAAGAATTATGGTGATGCAGCTCTTAAAGATCTAGTGGAACAACCTTATCGATATGGGTTTAAAACTCAGATAGAAACTGAGGATTTTCCTAAAGGGTTAAATGAAGATATAGTAGCTTTGATTTCTGAGAAAAGAAATGAACCTTCTTTTATGCTTGAGTTTAGATTAAGAGCTTATAAATCTTGGAAAATTATGGAAGCTCCGGAGTGGGCTTGCATTACTCATGCCCCGATAGATTACCAAAACATACTTTATTATTCAGTTCCTAAAACAAAAAACAAATTATCTGATTTAGGGCAAGTAGATCAAGAAATTTTAAATACTTTTGAAAAATTGGGAATACCTTTAAATGAGCAAAAACGTTTAGCAAATGTAGCAGTAGATGCTATCTTTGATAGTGTCTCTATAGGCACAACTTTCAGAGAAGAGTTATCGAAAGTTGGAGTCATTTTTTGTCCAATCTCTGAAGCCTTAAAACAGTATCCTGAATTAGTAAAAAAATATTTAGGCACTGTAGTTCCAATAGCAGATAATTATTTTGCAGCGTTAAATTCAGCAGTTTTTACTGAAGGTTCTTTTTGTTATATACCTGTTAATATAACATGTCCTTTAGATTTATCGACTTATTTCAGAATCAACAATGAAGAGTCAGGACAATTTGAAAGAACTTTGATAATTGCTGATAAGAATAGTAAGGTTAATTACTTAGAAGGATGCACAGCTCCTAAATTTGATAAAAATCAGTTGCACGCTGCTGTGGTTGAGTTAGTTGCACTAGACAAAGCTCAAATTAGGTATTCGACAGTTCAAAATTGGTACGCAGGAGATTCTAATGGGTTAGGAGGTATTTATAATTTCGTCACTAAACGTGGATTATGTGCAGGTGAAGATTCAAGAATATCTTGGACACAAGTAGAGACAGGTTCTTCTATCACTTGGAAATATCCAAGTTGTGTTTTAGTAGGAAACAACTCTTCAGGGGAGTTTTATTCAGTAGCATTAACAAATAATTATCAACAGGCAGATACCGGCACTAAAATGATTCATGTAGGTAAATCTACACGTAGTCGAATTGTATCTAAAGGTATTTCTGCTGGGAATTCAAAAAATACTTATAGGGGTCAAGTTAAAATTATGTCTAAAGCTTTTGAGAGTTTAAATAATTCTCAATGTGATTCTATGCTGATTGGAAGCAAATCACAAGCGAATACATTTCCTTATATACAAGTAAATAACTCAACTAGTAGAGTGGAGCATGAAGCATCTACATCTAAGATTGAAGAAGAACAACTATTTTATTTTTTACAAAGGGGAATAGATATTGAATCTGCTATTAGTCTATTGATTAGTGGATTTTGTAAAGAAGTTTTTGCCGAGCTACCTATGGAGTTTGCTTTGGAAGCAGATCGATTATTAAGTTTAAAATTAGAAGGGAGCGTTGGATAAGTATATGGGTGAAGAAAAGTCTGCTGTTTTAGAAATAAAGGATTTACATGCAACTATTGGAACTACTTCTATTTTAAAAGGAATTAATTTAGTTATTAGAAGGGGTGAAGTTCACGCTATTATGGGAAAGAATGGTTCTGGTAAAAGTACATTAGCCAAAGTCATTGCTGGACATCCTTCTTACACTGTTACAAGTGGAGATATATTATTTGAAAATGTATCTATTCTGTCATCTCCTCCTGAGGAAAGAGCACAGAGTGGGATTTTTTTGGGATTTCAGTACCCAGTGGAAATTCCAGGGGTAACAAATATTGATTTTTTACGTTTGGCCTATAATTCTAGACAAAAAGCAAAAGGGCTGACTGAACTTGAACCCCTGGAATTTTTTGAATTTATACATTCAAAATTAGACGTTGTTGGAATGGACGGAAATTTTCTAAATAGAAATGTAAATGAAGGATTTTCAGGAGGTGAAAAAAAAAGAAATGAAATTTTGCAAATGGCAATTTTAGATACCAAATTATCAGTTTTAGATGAAACCGACTCAGGTTTAGATATTGATGCACTAAGGATAGTTTCTAACGGTGTTAATAGTCTTATGAATGGATCGAATTCTGTAATATTAATCACTCATTATCAGAGGCTTCTTGATTATATTAAGCCGGACTTCATACACATCATGCAAGATGGACAAATTATTAAAACTGGGACAAAAGAACTAGCCGTAGAGTTAGAGAAAAAAGGATATGATTGGTTAAAAGAAGGAAATTTTACAGATTAGTGTAAATTTCCTTCTTTTTTAGTTTTAGTATGAATTTTAAGAGGCAAAGGATTGTTTTACATCAGCTATTGCACCTTTCAATAGATCTTCAGCTTCTTTAGTAAAATCTTTGGAAGATTTTACTAGTTGAGCATATTGAGGTTTTGAGTTTCTTAGATTTGTACGAAGATTCTCAACGAAAGCTTTTACTTGACTCACTGGGATATCGTCAAGGAAGCCGTTGATTCCTGTATAAATTATTGCTACCTGCTCTTCTACTGGAATAGGTGAGTTTTGAGCTTGTTTTAGGATTTCACGCAATCTTTGACCACGAGCTAATTGATTTCTTGTTGCTTGGTCCAAGTCGGAAGCGAATTGAGAGAAAGCTTCTAATTCAGCAAACTGAGCTAGTTCAAGTTTAAGTTTACCTGCTACTTTTTTCATTGCCTTAATCTGAGCTGCAGATCCTACACGAGATACAGAGATACCCACATTTATCGCAGGTCTTATACCAGCATTAAATAAGTCACCAGATAAGAAAATTTGACCATCTGTAATAGAGATCACATTTGTTGGAATATATGCAGATACGTCACCCGCTTGTGTTTCAATAATTGGTAGAGCAGTCATGCTTCCACTTCCTAATTTATCACTAAGTTTTGCTGCTCTTTCTAATAATCTTGAGTGTAAGTAGAAAACGTCTCCAGGATATGCTTCTCTACCTGGTGGTCGTCTTAATAGTAGAGACATTTGTCTGTAAGCTGCAGCTTGTTTAGATAAATCATCGTAAATTACAAGAGTAGCTTGTCCTTGGTACATGAAATATTCAGCAATAGCTGCACCTGTATATGGAGCTATATATTGTAGAGTAGCAGGATCATCCGCGCATGCAGAGACGATCACAGTATAATCTAATGCTCCTCTTTCTTCTAAGGCTGTTACAACTGATGATATTGATGCAGCTCTTTGACCAATGGCAACGTAAACGCATACAACGTTTTCTGATTTTTGATTAATGATTGTGTCAATCGCTACAGATGTTTTTCCTGTTTGTCTGTCACCAATAATAAGTTCTCGTTGACCACGTCCAATTGGAATCATGGAGTCAATAGCCGTTATACCAGTTTGGATAGGTTCACAAACTGATTTACGGGAGATAATATCTGGTGCACCTGACTCAATTAAACGTGTTTCGGTAGCAGAGATGTCTCCTTTTCCATCTACTGGACGTCCAAGAGCGTTTACAACTCTTCCAAGATATCCTTTACCAACTGGAATTTGAGCAATTTTACCAGTAGCTTTTACAGAACTACCTTCCAAAATATCACGACCTTCTCCCATAATAACGACACCTACGTTATCACTCTCAAGGTTTAATGCAATACCTATAGTTTTATCTTCAAACTCAAGTAATTCACCCGCCATTACTTGATCTAAGCCGTATACGCGAGCAATACCATCTCCGATCTGCAAAACTGTACCTACGTTTGCTACTTGAACTCCTTGATCATATTTATCAATTTGTTGACGTATAATGCTACTAATTTCATCGGGTCTAATGTTTACCATATCAATATTTGATTAGTGTTAATAATGTTAAATTGTTGTGAAAGCTAAACTATTCGTTTATAAGACAGAAGCGCCTAAGTAAGAAGACAGTTCTCGTAATTGTCCCTGAATACTTGTGTCTATTATTTTTGAACCTACTTGAATTACAAATCCACCAATCAAATTAGGATTAACTGTAATATCTAGTCTAATTTGTTCTGCTCCTGTCATTTTCTTCAATTTTGAAATTAGAGCATCTTGCTGTGATGCAGAAAATGATACAGCAGATGTGACTTTCACAGTTTCTATTGAAGCAGCTTTATAAGCCAACTCTAACGCTTTATCTAAGATCGCATCCAGATAGGAGATGCGTCCTCTATCACACAGAACTGATAAAAATTTAACCGTTTTGTTATCTATCTTTTCGTTAAATACAGACTTGATAATATTCTTTTTTGTCTGAGAATTAACCAGTGGATTAGATAATAAGGTTTTTAACTCTGTAGATCCGGAAAGACTAGCAGAAATTGAGTTTAAATCGCTTATAACGTTTTCCAAAGACCCTTTGTTAAATAGGTCTAGAAAAGCTTCTGCATAAGGTTGTGCGATCTTTACGTTCTTAGAGCTCATATTTGACCTCCTAATTGGGAAATGTTTGAATCTACAAGTTTAGATTGTACACTCGGTGTCATAAAATCTTGCAGTTGAGACGTTACCCTTTTCAACGCTAAATTAGTAATATGTTGTTGAATTTGTTTTTTTATTTGTACTTCAGCTTTTTCAATACTGCTTTTACCACTATTAGTTAATCTTTCGATATCCAGTTTTCCTTGTGCAAGTATAGTTTCTTTAACTTTACGAGCTGTGGATTCTGCTTCTTTTTTTATCTGTTCGATAACTATTTTTGCTTGAGCCATTTGTTTTTCAGATTCAGCAAGTCTGGAACTAGCTTGCTGTAATCTTTCTTCTGCTTCTTGAATAGCTTCAGTAATTTTTTGTTGTCTTAATTCTAAAGCAGATGTTAAAAAGCTACGCCCTAGGTAAAATACACCAGATGCTAATATTACTATGTTAATAACATTAGCTTCTAGTATGTTAGAGTTAAAGCCGAACCCCTTTGAGTGTGCAGAGGTCACCTCAGATTCTGCAATAGAACTGATTAGTAGAAAATTCCCAATAATGTCCATAAGTCTAAACTACGTAATAATTTTTGGTGGATAAACAAACTTTTAGGAGACTAACTGTTTGCTTATAAGTTTATTTTTTATTTGCTCACTTAATGTATTAACTTGTTCTTCCAAAGCTTTTAGTGCTTTCTCTTTTTGGGAATTTAATTGATTTGTAGCTTCTGTAACTAACTGCTCAGTATCTTTCTGGGCTTGTTTAATTTCAAGTGCTACTATCTCTTGTGCGCCTTTTTGAGCAGAAGCTATAATAGTTTGAGCTTCTCTTCGTTCTTGAGCTAAATCTAACTCGTACTGTTTCGTAATATTTTCAGCTTTCATAAGCATTTCGGATGCTTCAGTTAACTGTTTACGTATAGATTCATCTCGTTCATCTAGCACTTGACTTATAGGCTTATAAAATATAAGGTTGAGAGCAACCATTAACAGAAGTATTTGAATTGCCATCAAAGGCAATGTAGCATTAAAATCAAACAAGCCACCTTCTGATTCTGTACTAACTGATTGTAAAGCTAACGAGAATAAGGAATTTGTCATTGTTGTTATATTTTCTAATAGACCCTTAAAAAAAATATTTTAGGGAGGTACCTAATCATTGTTCTATGATTAAGTACGCCAAAAAATATGTTACTTGTAATTAGAGTTAAGCAGTAAATGGATTAGCGAATAGTAATGCTAGAGCAACAACTAGACCGTAAATTGTTAAGGATTCCATGAAAGCTAGGGATAGTAGTAAAGTACCACGAATTCTTCCTTCTGCTTCAGGCTGACGCGCAATACCTTCCACAGCTTGAGCTGCTGCAGAACCTTGACCAATACCAGGACCAATTGCTGCTAAACCTACAGCAAGACCAGAAGCAACTACAGACGCAGCAGATACGATTGGGTTCATAAATATATTGTTATAAAGTTATATGATGTGGTATTAAAATATTTTAGACTCTTATTCTTAAACTTTAAACTAAGACATACTAATATTTTACAATAAGTAGAAAATCAAAGATTGTAATAAACAGTTAGTGATGACCATGTTCTTCAACTGCTTCCCCTATGTAGGCAGCAGAGAGAGTTGAGAATATTAAAGCTTGAACAGAACTTGCAAATAAGCCCAAAGTCATAACTGGCAGTGGTATAAAAATAGGTACAAGAAGAGCAAATACTGAAACTACAAGTTCATCTGCTAAGATATTACCGAAAAGACGGAAGCTTAGAGATAAAGGTTTTGTAAAATCTTCTAACACATTAATCGGTAAAAGAATAGGAGTTGGTTGTACATATCTACCAAAATAATTTAGACCTTTTTTACTTATCCCTCCATAAAAATAGGACAAGGAAGTTAATAACGCTAGTGCCACAGTGGTATTTATATCATTTGTGGGAGCTGCAAGTTCACCATTTGGCAAATGAATTAGCTTAAGAGGGATCAAAGCTCCGGACCAGTTAGAAACAAATATGAATAGAAACACTGTGCTTACGTATGGTACCCAAGGTCTGTAGTTGTGCTCTCCAATTTGATTTTTAGCAATGTCTTGTAAAAATTCATATGCATATTCCATGAAATTTTGAATGCCTTGAGGAACTCGTTTAAGGTTTCTTGTTCCAATTATCCCAAATGTTAGCAGTACAAATATAACAAACCAAGACATTATAATGGTCTGACCATGTATTTTTAGTCCTAAGACTTCCCAATAAAGGTGCGTTCCGACCTCAATTTCTGATAATAAATAAGAATTAATAAAACTATAAAAATTTTCTTGATACATAATCGGGCAGAATTTTTATAAGGTGTCTTTATAACTGTGAGTAGTAAAAATGTTCTACCCACATAAATTATACCTTTGAATTTTACATTTCTATAACTTGAAAAGGTTAGAAATATTCGAATTTTCTACTCTTGAAGATGATGGATGAAATAGCATAAAGCTTCTCTAGACCCTATATGCCTAATTATCATACTTTTCGATTTGAAATTTTCGATTGAAGCATCTAGAGTATTTATTAATCTAAAAGTAATAGCTTAATAGCTTTTTATTTTTTTATCATTTTTTCAACTTCTTCGCTAAAATTTTCTGTTCTCTTTTGAAGACCTTCTCCCAAGACAAAACGTTCAAAACGTCTAATTTGAATATTCTCTCCTAATTTTGCTATGTTTTGTTTAACAAGTTCATCAATAGTGATCGAAGAGTCACGTATAAAAGATTGGTCTAATAAAGTAAGTTCTTTTAATCGTTTTTGTATTCTACCTTCAACAATCTTTTCTTTTATTTCATTAGGTTTTTTAGCCAAATCTTCTTTAGAAGATTCAATTTCTTTTTCTTTATTTACTACTTCGGATGGTATACTTTGAAGACTTATGTATTCGACAGAAGGTGATGCTGCGATTTGCATAGCTATATTTTTTGCCAGTTCTTGAAATTCAGGACGTCTAGCAACAAAATCTGTCTCACAATTGACTTCTACCATAACTCCTAATTTTCCACCCATATGAATATATGATTCTACTACGCCTTCTGTAGCAATTCGGCTTGTTTTTTTGTTCGCAGAAGCTAATCCTTTTTGTCGTAAGCTTTCCATAGCCTTTGACATGTCCCCATTTGCATCTTGTAAAGCTTTTTTACAATCCATCATGCCAGCCGAAGTTTTATCTCGTAATTCTTTTACAGCTTGTGCAGATATTTCAACTCCCATAATCTTTCTCCAAATATTAAAAATTACTATACAATTTACTAAACAGTTTGTGGCTGTCCTGTCATATCTTCTTTAAAATTACCACTATTTCCTTCACATATCGAATCAGCTAATTTTCCTATAATAAGTTTTATAGATCTAATTGCATCATCATTTGCTGGAATCGGAATATCTGTTAAGTCAGGATCACAATTTGTATCTAAGATAGAAATTACAGGTATTTTTAACTTAATGCATTCTTGTATAGCTGTACTTTCTCGTTTTTGATCCACTATAACTACTAAATCTGGTAAACGTTTCATATTTTTTATGCCGTTTAAGTTTTTACGTAGTTTTTCTAATTCTCTTCGTATAGATGCTGCTTCTTTTTTCGGCAACTGGTCTAAATAACCACTTTCTTCTTTTTGTTCAAGATCTTTTAATCTTTCAACTCTAGTTTTTATAGTAAACCAATTAGTTAAAATCCCTCCTAACCACCTTTGATTTATATAGTACGCTCCACATCTATCGGCTTCTTGACAAATAACGCTAGCAGCTTGACGCTTAGTACCTACAAAAAGGAACTTTTTACCTTCTTGAGATGACTTGCGAACAAAATCGCAAGCTGTAGTTAGTAATTGAGAAGTTTGTACTAAATCGATTATGTGAATCCCATTTCTCTCCGCGTAAATATATGGGAACATTTTTGGGTTCCATCTTCTAGCTTGATGACCAAAGTGGACACCTGCTTCTAATAATTCAGCCAAAGTAACAACCGCCATGTTATAAAACTCCTATTATTTAATATCTAAAGTTAGGTTGTACAAGATATAGATGATATTTAATTTCCATTTAAGCTACTTTAATAAATTCAATTTATACTATCTTCTGGTAACAATACTAGATTATCATTTTCAGTGAAAGAGTAATTTTTAGCTGCTTTATCATCGAGCACAAGTGAACCTAAACTTAGTTTTCGTTCTGGTTCTTGTACTGAATTTTCATATATCTCTAGCATTGGTACTTTTTCAATATGGGAAATATTCGAAGTTTCATTATAAGAATTAAAACCTGTTCCTGCAGGTATAAGACGGCCTATAATTACATTCTCTTTTAGACCTCGTAACCAATCTGCTTTACCTTCAATAGCTGCTTCGGTTAAAACTCTCGTTGTTTCTTGGAAGCTTGCAGCTGAAATGAAACTATCAGTGTTTAAAGAAGACTTCGTTATTCCTAACAAAACTGGAGAATAAGTAGCCGGAAGGCCTTTTGTTAATAACATTGCTTCATTAATGTTCTCTATCTGCTGTAATTCAACCAATTCACCAGGTAATAAAGTAGTATCTCCACCGTCTTCAACTCGAACTTTGGAAGTCATTTGCCTTACAATTACTTCAATATGTTTATCCGATATATCGACATTTTGTGATTGATATACGCTTTGAACTTCATTTACTAGATAAATTTGTACCTTTTGTAAACTTAATTTAGCTGCTTCATAAAGAGTTAAAATATTTTTATAAAAGTTAAAAAAGATTCCTAGCATTTCGTGGGGATTGGGTGCACCATCGGTTAAAGGATCACCCAAGGCTACACAATCACCATTAGAAACGATAAATTTTTGTGATGAATGTAATATGTATTCATTGATACATCCATTAGTCTCGGTAATTTTAATTACATTGGTGTCATCTGAATTATACTGTAATTTAAGTCGGCCCGGTTTTTGTGCTAACCGGCATGGTTCTTTAGGTTTCCGAGCTTCTAGAATTTCTTCAATCCGAGGTAAACCTTGCACTATATCACCTGTTTTAGATCTTTCGAAGACAAGAATCGCTAATAGATCTCCAGTTTGTATTAAATCTGAATTATTAACCTGTAATATAGCTCCTGAAGAGACTAAATAAGGTTTACCAGATCGAATAGTTATTTCTTCATGATTTAACTCAATGATTTGTCCAGAATCGGATGCTATGACTCCTTCAGCTATCTGATCACCGTATCGAACCAAATCACCTTTTGAGACCTGGAAGGTCTTGCCAGGTATAGACACAATTTTTTTATGGCTATCGGTTAAAAGTAATATATTTCGAACAGATTTATTATTAACGTAAATACTCCGAATCTCACCTCCAGACCGACATAGTAACTTAGTTTCTGCGACCTTAGTCCCAGCAGTTATTTTTTCTCCATCTTTAACTGTAAGTTCACTTGTAGTAAATTCTCTATTAATTTCTCCAAAAGTATCTTTTCGAATGGATAAAGTTTCTAAAATAATTAATTTAAGTCGGCAATGATCATCGTTATCTAATGGTATAAATTCTACATCTGCAGATAAATGAGATAAATCAGAGATGATATTTAGGACTAAATATGTTTTTAATAAGTTGACAGGAGAATATGATTTAATTTTTTCCCCGTCTCTAACAAGAACTCTTTGAACTATTTCAATTTTTAAGTTGGTATGAGTGTCATTCGTTAAAGTTTGTTTTAAATATGGATGACTTTGTTTAATCTCATATTTAATTACAGGTCTAATTAAAAGAAAATTTCCTGATTCACTTTCAATTAGTTCTATAAAAGAAGTCTCCTGGGCTATGAAATCTGTATAGATTTCTTCGTTAGCTGCAAAAATTCTAGACTCAAAGTTTACTAGTTTAAGATTATTTATTTTGTGTATGTATCCTGGTTTGATACTAATCTCTTTAACTATCCCATTTTCTTCATAAATAGACACAAATCCTGAATTAAAGCTAAACAGATCCTTGATCAGTTCACGATTTTTTTCTATTACCTCGCCATTATTAACCATTAATAAAGAGATATCTTTATTTACCTCATGTGTTTCTTCAGGAACCCAATACATATTAAAATCTTCGACAACTTCATAACCTCGTTTATTTTTCGTCAGTCGACAAGCATCTGAATTTGAATATATAACAAACCCACCTGTAGTAGTGTGGTAGGAATCATCTACTAGCTCTCCTAAAATTTGAGAGTTAGTGATCTTGTTACCTGGTGAACAATGTAATAAAAATTGTTTTTCATTATCTAATTGCAGGAAGTAAGGACTATCTGGGCTCGGATTTTCTTTATTACTAAATACATAAGATTGCTCAATAGATGTTGACGCAGTAATAATTTGTATTTCATCCGAAGCGGTTTTAGGTAATCGAACCGTCCCTCCATAATCGCTAATTATTTCTGTTGTTGCTAAAATATCATTTACATTCACGTGCTGACCCGGAGTTACGATAATATCTGCAGTCATTGGAATATTATAAACATCACCTGCTAAAATCCAGATTAGTCCTCCTTGAGAAGTTGTTAGTGTACTATTCCCTTGTCTATCAATTCTTTCTTCTACTGACAGGTTAGAAAAGTATACTTCCCCTGAAATACTTGTAGGTAGATCTTTGGTTACTCGTTCAGTTATTAAATTTCCTCGAGCACTAATCTCTCCGATCACCTGCTTTTCTCTGAATTCTTCATTATCACTTATAAACAAGAGTGTTCCTTGTTTAAATTCCATCTTAGATTTTTTGGAATCGTAACTGACTAATTCTATTTTTATACTTTCTTCTAAAATTAAAGCTTCTTCTCCGTGTCTAGTTCTAGTTGGACGAGCTCTTGTAGACTGAGGAAACCTTAGTACTCCACTAAAGGGAGCTCGAATCTGTTCGGCTAACTCTCCTGTGAATACACCTCCAGTGTGAAATGTTCTCATGGTTAACTGAGTACCTGGTTCTCCTATGGATTGAGCTGCTATAATGCCAACTGCTTCGCCTAAGTCAACTAAAGACCCATGAGCAAGGCTCCACCCATAACAAAACTGGCAAACTGATCTCGAAGATTCGCAGGTTAGTGGAGATCGAACTAAGACTGACCGTATGCCGGAACGAATAATCTGCCTAGATATAACGGAGTCTAAATCTTGGTTGATATGAGCAATTATTTCAGAAGTATCCGGACTATAAAGTGTCTCAAATAAGACTCGACCAAGAAGCCTGTGTTCGAGATGTATTAAAATTTTATTTTTGTCTACCATATCCTTTAAGATAATCCCTCTGGTAGTTCCACAATCGACTTCTCTAATGATAATATCTTGAGCAACATCCACAAGTCTTCGAGTTAAGTAGCCAGAATCTGCAGTTCTCAAAGCTGTATCTACCAGTCCTTTTCGAGCACCATAGCATGATATTACATATTCTGTTACAGTTAACCCTTCTCTAAAATTACTTTTTATGGGTAAATCAATAATTTGCCCATGTGGGTCTGACATTAACCCTCTCATCCCTACCAATTGTTTCACCTGAGATATATTGCCTCTAGCTCCAGAGAATGCCATTATATAAACTGGATTTAAAGGATCTGTTTCTTTAAAATATTTAATTACTTCATCCTTTAATGACTCACTTGAATTATTCCAGGTATCAATCACTTTCTGAAACCTTTCGACAGCAGTTATTTCACCTCGATCATACCTTTGTTGTGTAAACTTAATTTCTTCATTTGTTTTAGAGAGTAGATCTCTTTTCGTAGGAGGAACACGTAGATCTTCAACACTCAAAGAAATCCCAGCTTTAGTGGCGTAGTGAAATCCGAGTTCTTTCAATCTATCAGCCATATACGATGCTCTTCCAGTACCGTAATTACTGAAAGCCCAAGCCATTAGTTTTTTTAATTCTTTTTTATCGATTATCTTATTAGTAAATTTGGGCTTAGGTGGTAAGAATAAATACTTTTCTTTCATCTTTTTACTTGTGAAAATTATTATCTATTTATGTTACGTAGAGAAAGTTAAAGAATCTTGTAAAATTTTGTTTAAAAATATTCTTCCCGGAGTGGTCAAAATGTACTGGACTAAAAGTTCATCATTTAAATCTTTTCGGATAATTCTATTTGGAAATATTTGTAATGTAGAAGTTGTCTCAAATGTGATTTTATTTAGTAATTCTGATTCATCATCCACTGAGTCATTAAAACGAACCCATACATAGGCATGCAGAGGTATTACTCCTTGTTCATAAGCCATCAAACAATCATCTAGATTAGAAAAATAACGGGGGTAACTTGTTTGTTGAGATGGATTATCAGCAGTTAAATAATAACATCCCAAAACCATATCTTGACTTGGCATAATGATAGGCTCTCCAGTTGCTGGTGATAAAAAGTTATAAGGAGCAAGCATTAATAATCTAGCTTCAGCTTGAGCCTCCAGAGATAAAGGAATATGTACTGCCATCTGGTCACCATCAAAGTCAGCATTAAACGCTGGACACACCAAAGGATGCAATTTAATAGCCCTTCCTTCCACCAAGATGGGCTCAAATGCTTGAATACCCAGTCTGTGTAAAGTAGGAGCTCTATTCAATAAAACTGGATGACCTTGTATAACTTCTTCAAGAACATTCCAGACCAGCGTATCATTTTTTTGAATCATCTTTTTCGCTGCTTTAATGTTATTTACTAAACCCTGTTGAATTAACCTATGTATAACAAAAGGTTGAAATAACTCCAATGCCATTTCTCTCGGAAGTCCACATTGATTTAATTGTAGTTGTGGTCCAACAACTATCACGGATCTACCCGAATAATCTACTCGCTTACCTAATAAATTTTGTCGAAACCTTCCTTGCTTTCCCTCAATTATATCTGACAAGGATTTTAATGGTCGATTATTAGCCCCTACAACAACTCTACCTCGTCGACCATTGTCTATTAATGCATCAACAGATTCCTGGAGCATTCGTTTCTCATTTCTTATAATAATCTCAGGAGCTAAAATCTCCTGGAGTCTTCTTAATCTATTATTCCGATTGATTACTCGTCTATAAAGGTCATTTAAATCTGAAGTCGCAAACCTACCCCCATCTAATTGAACCATAGGTCTTAGATCCGGAGGAATTATTGGTAGGATGGTTAGAATCATCCAAGAAGGGTCTGATCTAGTAGCGATAAAATTATCTAAAACTCTTAGTCGTTTTATAGCTTTATCTTTTTTTACTCCTTTTGTAGAGAGAACTTCTTCTCTAAGGCTCTCTGCTTCCACTTCCAAGTCAATATCTTTTAAGAGCTTTTGGATAGCTTCTGCCCCAATTCCTACCTCTACTCCATAAAGATCTGAATCTTCCTGGTATAATTGATCTTCGATTTCTATCCACTCGTCTTCGCTAAGCAATTTTTTATAATTAAGGCTATGACAGTTGCCTGGTCTTGTAACTACATATGAATTGAAATATACAATTTGTTCAACGTCTTTTAAAGGTATATCTAATAAGAGTGATATATAACTTGGGGAACCTTTCAAATACCAAACATGAGTTACCGGTGCTGCGAGTTCTACATAACCCATTCTATGTCGTCTAACTTTAGACTCAGCAACTTCAACTCCACAGCGCTCGCAAATTATTCCTTTATATCTAACTCTTTTATATTTTCCACAATGACATTCCCAATCTTTTACTGGACCGAAGATTCTTTCACAGAATAAACCATCCATTTCTGGTTTTAGAGTCCTGTAATTTATAGTCTCAGGTTTTGTCACTTCTCCAACTGTTTCACCATTTGGTAAAGTTCGTTCACCCCATTTTTTTATCCGTTCAGGTGATGCAAGATTAATTTTAACATAATCAAAATACTGTTCCAATTTTGGCATACTTTGTAAGATAAGTGTCAGTTTGTAGAAGATATCGATTCAATACTAAAAAAATGAACTTTCTAAATTTTCACGAAGAACAGATTCATACATAGGGCGGGAATTAGATCGTCGTGCAGTAGAACTAGACATTAAATCTACTTCAATACCACGAGTTTGACCGTCAGGAAGGTTCTCGATTTTATACGCTCCAATATCTAAGCCTAAAGACTGTAATTCTCGCATTAAAACTTTAAATGATTCTGGTGTTCCAGGTCTAGGGATAGGCTTTCCTTTAACTATTGCATTTAATGTTTCATTTCTTCCTTGCATATCGTCTGATTTTACAGTTAAGAGTTCTTGAAGAGTGTACGAAGCTCCAAATGCTTCTAAAGCCCAAACTTCCATTTCACCTAATCTTTGACCCCCGTGCTGGGCCTTTCCACCTAATGGTTGTTGAGTTACCAGAGAGTATGGCCCTGTTGATCTAGCATGAATTTTGTCATCGACTAAATGTACTAGTTTTAACATATAAGAAATGCCAACAGTTACTGGATTATCAAATTTCTCTCCAGTTCTTCCATCGAATAAAATCATTTTACCAGGGTGACGTTCATCAAATAACCATTGCTTATTTGTAGAAAGCTTGGCTTTCAATAACGTATCATTTACGAGAATCCTTGAAGCTTCTGCCCCGTGCATTTCGTCAAAAGGAATAATTTTAAATCTCTTATTTAAATTTTCAGCTGCTAATCCTAATAAGCATTCAAAAATTTGACCTACATTCATTCTTGATGGAACTCCTAAAGGGTTTAAAACTATATCTACAGGAGTACCATCAGGTAAGTATGGCATATCTTGGCGAGGTAAAATCTTAGAAATGATACCTTTATTTCCATGTCTTCCAGCCATCTTATCACCAACTTGAATCTTTCTACTTTGAGCTACATATACGCGTATAACAATGTTAGCCCCAGTTGGTAGTTCATCTCCTTTTTCTCTGGTAAAAATACGGACATCTAAGACACGTCCTCGACCTCCGTTTGGGACCCTCAAAGAACTATCTCTAACATCTCTCGTTTTTTCTCCAAAAATGGCTCTTAGTAACTTACCTTCAGGAGGTTGATCAGATTCTCCTTTTGGTGTGACTTTTCCAATTAAAATGTCTCCCGATTCTACCCATGATCCTATAACTATAATTCCATTATCATCAAGTTTTCTCAAAGAATAATCACTAACATTTGGAATCTCACGAGTAATTTCTTCTGATCCTAATTTAGTTTGCCTAGCTTCTATTTCATATTTTTCTATGTGAACGGACGTATAAACATCATTATATACAAGCCTTTCACTAATCAGAAAAGCATCTTCATAGTTATAGCCTTCCCAAGGAAGGTAAGCAACTAGAATATTTTGCCCTAAAGCGAGCTCGCCACCTTCCGTGGCTGCTCCATCAGCTAAGACTTGACCTGAAGTGACTGATTCTCCTAACCAAACTAGAGGTCTTTGGTTTATACACGTATCTTGGTTTGACCTTTGATATTTTTGCAAATGATAAAAAACTTCTTTTCCATCCTCTTCCGTAACACATACCTTATCTGCAGAAACATATGTGACTTTGCCATTACCAGTACTGACTGTTACCATTCCAGAATCTCGGGCTGCTTGAGACTCTAGTCCTGTGCCCACTAATGGGCTCTCAGGATATAACAGTGGTACGGCCTGACGCTGCATATTAGACCCCATTAAAGCTCTATTAGCATCGTCATGTTCGAGGAAAGGGATAAGTGACGTTGCTATAGATATTACTTGAATTGGTGATACTGCTCTGTAGTCTATTTGATCTGTAAAAGCAGTTGTAAATTCTTGGCGATAACGAACAGGAATAATATCTTGTTTTAAGTATCCCTCAAGATTTATAGAAATATCACCTGGAGCTATCCGGAAGGCATCTTCTTGATCTGCAGTTAAATAATGTACACCAGAATCTAAAATTGTTTTGCCTTCAGTTACTTTATAGAATGGAGTTTCAATGAAACCATATGAATTGATTCGTGCATGGGTTGCTAAAACGCCAATTAATCCGGCATTAGGTCCTTCGGGTGTTTCAATTGGACATATTCTTCCGTAGTGACTTGGGTGAATATCTCTGACTGCAAAACCTGCACGATCTCTACTTAAACCTCCGGGACCTAGTGCGCTAACCCGACGCTTGTGTGTTAGCTCCGCTAATGGATTAGTTTGATCCATGAATTGGGAAAGCTGACTGGACCCAAAGAACTCTCTAATAGAGGCTATAATTGGTTTTGGATTAACCAAAGTATTAGGGGTTAATGAATTAATATCGCATATTGTCATTCTTTCCCGAATAATTCGCTCTAATCTATTTAATCCGATACGTACCTGGTTCTGTAATAATTCTCCAACGGATCGAACTCTTCTATTACCTAAATGATCAATATCGTCAATTTCTCCAACGTCAAATTTTAAATTTATTAGGTAATCAATAGAAGCAAGGGTATCTTGAGGGGTTAAAACTCGAATATTTTCGGGAATATTCAAATTTAGTTTTTTGTTTAATTTATATCGACCCACTTTTCCAAGATCATATCTTTTAGGATCAAAAAAACGTGAATAAAGGATCTGTTGACCACCGTTTACTGTGGAAGGCTCACCTGGTCTAAGCTTTGTATACATTTGTATTAAAGCTTCTTCGGTAGTATAATTCCCTTCAACACGGAATGTCTTTTTTAAATACTCTGGATGTCTTAATCCATTATAAATATCATTATCACTGAGACCCATTGCTTTCAGAAAGACATGCGCGGGAATTTTACGTGTTTTATCAACTCTAACCCATACTAAATCATTTCTATCAGTTTCAAACTTTACCCATGCTCCTCGATTAGAAATTAAGCTACCACTGTATGTTCTACGTCCTTGTTTATCTGTTTCAGATTTATAATAGATTCCCGGACTTCTAACAATCTGGTTAACGATTACTCTTTCAGCCCCATTTATAATAAACGTTCCTCTATCTGTCATTAATGGTAAATCACCAACAAAAACTTCCTGTTCTTTTATAACCCCAGTATCTTTATTGATTAGGCGAGCCGGGACGTATACTTGAACTGAGTACGTAGAATCACGCCGCTTCGATTCATAAACGTTATATTTAGGACATTTTAGTTTATATTGATCCCCAAAAAAGTGTAATTCGAGGTTTCCTGTATAATCAGTAATTGGTGAGAAGCTTTTTATCTCTTCAGCAAGCCCTTCTTCCAAAAACCAGCAGAAACTTGCACGTTGAATTTCTACTAAATCAGGCAAGATAAAAGTAGAAAGTTTAGTGCTAGCCATAAAAGTCTTATCTCCTGAATAATATGTTGTTTAAATATTGGGAATAATTATAATTACTATGCTGAAAATATAGATGGTTTAAATTCTAGTGACTAAGTGTAATATTTTAATTTTTATATTGGATAAAATGATGAGTCTTTTTTAGAGAAGTCAGTGGAAAATCCACCGACTGAAGTTGGATATTAGTAAAAAAGAATGATAGTGATAAAAAGGTACTATTTTAACGTTACTTCATATTTTTTAAACGCTTTGGCTAAAGATGATTTTTTTGAATTACCATTATTGGAATGAATAACACCTTTCTGTATAGCTTTGTCAATTTTACTATAAGTTAATGAAATTAAACTTTTAACTGTTGGTATATTGTCTTTAGTAAGGGTATTGATAGAAATAAGTGCTTTTTTTATCAAAGTTTTTACTGTTGATTTATATGCTTTATTTCTTAATCTATTTCTCTCTGCAATTTCTATGCGTTTATAAGCAGATTTTGTATTAGCCACTAGTATCTCCTAAATTTTATAAATTAAATTTAATTTGTCTTTTCTTTAAAACTATTTATTTCGATAGGATTATAACATAGAAGAATATTTCTATTGAAATCTTTTATTTTTCACTTAAAAAAGCTTTACTTGAGTTTTTAGATAACTTTACTATATCTTTAGGTAAAAAAATAAAAGATTAGAGAATTTTAAAGCATATTTTTATAGTATTACCATATCCTCTAAAGATCTTCATTCTATAGTGATGGAAAAGAGATATTCTCATATGTAAAACAAAAGATTTAGGAAATAAAATCTCTTGAATTGATATGCTTAATCTTAAATTTACATTACAATAGAAGGTGTTTTTAACAGTTGGATAAACAAAAAAATATACTCTAGAAAAAAGATGGCAAAAAGTAAAGGCGTTAGGATAGTTATCACACTTGAGTGTAAGACATCTTCTGGTGTATATAGATACACTACAACAAAAAATAGACGTAATACTCCAAATAGATTGGAAATAAAAAAATACTGTCCTCTATCTCAAAAACACGAAGTTTTTAAGGAAATCAAATAACTTAACATTATGGCAATATACAGACGAAAACTTTCTCCTTTAAAGAACACTGACACTATAGATTATAAAGATGTCGAATTACTTAGTAAATTTTTAACTGAACAGGGAAAAATCCTGCCACGGAGAGTAACTGGATTAACAACAAAACAACAAACTATATTAACAAAAGCTGTAAAAAGAGCCAGAATCCTGGCTCTTTTACCTTTCGTAAACAGAGATATTTAATCTCCAGCATATTTTAAAAGAGAATTTCCAAAACTTGAAGATTCTCTTTTAAAATGTCTCTCTTTTTTTTGGAATTAATTCAAAAGCCTTAAGAAGATCACCTTCTTTCCATGCATCGAACTCTTTAAGAAAGATTCCACATTCAGATCCCTCAGAAACTTCAGAGACAGTCTCTTTTAATCTTTTTATAGAATCTATAAGTCCTTTATGAATGATTTCATTATTTCTTAAAATATGAACAAAAGATGATTTAGTAATCTTACCTTCAGTCACAGACGAACCAGCCACAAAACTTTTAGCCAATGGAAATACTGTTTTGATAATGGCTGAACCTATAAACTTTTCTTCAAATTGTGGCCCTACTAGAGTATCAATCATGGATTGCACAAAATCAAACAGATCATAAATAACATCAAAATCTGTTATAGTAATGCCAACATTTTTAGCCGTTTTTAACGCCCCACTTGCAGATGTAGTATTAAATGCAATTAAAGTCGCAGAACTTGCAGAAGCAAATTCAACATCTGTCTCCGTAATTTCGCCTGCACAAGCATATAAAACTCGAATTTGGACTTTTGAATCGTTAATTTTATTTAAACTGGAAGTTATAGCTTCTGCAGAACCTTGTGTATCTGTTTTTATTATTAGATTTATTTTTGATTTAGTTTCAGAATCAGAAACAGTATAGTTTTCTGAGAGTTGTGAAGATAGAATAGAACCTGCTCGAGAAAGGTTTTCGTCTGAACTTGCGAAAATTTTAGCGTCTTTTTCATCTTTAAAAGCAGTAAAGTGATCTCCAACTGTTGGCACTTTTGTTAATCCCCACAGAAATACTGGAGAGGATGGACCTGCTATTTTGATACTTTCGCCAACAGAATTTATCATACCTCTTACTTTAGCTATACCCCCACTGAGGTATAATAAATCTCCCACTTGTAGAGTTCCATTTTGAATTAATACAGAAGCAACAGCTCCCCTTGTTCTGTCTAGATTAGATTCTATTACAGTACCTTCTGCTAGAGCATTTGGATCGGCTTTCAATTCTAACATCTCTGATAATAATAGGATCATTTCTAACAAAGTATCGAGATTAGTTCCTTGCATAGCACTTATAGGTACCATTAAAGTATCACCACCCCAATCTTCTGATATAAGGTTATGTTTTGCTAATTCTTCTTTAATTGATTCAACATTCGCATCTTGTTTATCTATCTTGTTTATTGCAACTATTATAGGAACATTCGAAGATTGAATTTGTTGAATTGCTTCTAAAGTTTGTGGTTTTATTCCATCGTCTGCTGCAACTACTAGTATTACTATATCTGTAATAGATACCCCACGTAACCTCATACCAGAAAATGCAGCATGGCCAGGGGTATCTAAAAAAATTAATTTCTTATCTTCATTTTTATGCAATACATTGACCTCATATGCTCCAATTCTTTGTGTTATACCCCCAGCTTCTTTTTTTGCAACTTGAGTTTTTCTAATCTTATCTAGAAGAGTCGTCTTACCATGGTCTACATGCCCCATAACTGTAATGATTGGAGGCCGAGATATTAAGTTATTTTTTGTATTTAGGGCTAGATCTAAGCGTCTTTTGTCACTAGAAGGTTGATCTGAAATAAGGGTAACTTCAATACCAAACTCTTGTCCTAATCTTTGAGCAGTCGTGACGTCAATTACCTGATTCACCGTCACAGAAATTCCTTTTAAGAAGAGTGACTTAATAATATCAGTCGTAGAAACCACAAAAATTTCGGCTAACTCTTGAACAGTTTTAGGTTGTCCAAGGGAGATGACACTCGGTTTCTCTATAACTGAACTTTGAAAATCTTTTTTTGTTTGATTATTATTAGACTTTTTTTTCTTTGGCGCAAGATTAATTAAACTTTTTTGTTTAATTGTAAATGAAATATCATCAACATCTTTTGCTGGTGTTTTAATTGGTCTAGCTAATGGTAGTGGTAAAAGATCGTTATCTAATTCACTTTTGTCAAATAGTTCATTAACAGATTCGTAATCCTCATCAAAACTAATTTTTGAACGAGTTTTCTTTTTTAATTTGAGTTTTACCCCTGTACGATCGACATCTCTCTCATCATCTTTATCATTTTTCTTAATTTTTTTATCTATTTTTAATACAGGTTTTAAGTTTAAATTTAATAACCCTTGTTGAACATCACTTTGGAGTGATGATAGTAATGAAGGTTGATTTCGAATTTGTGTATTAATTATTAATAACGGTGAATTTAAGTATAAAATATCATCTGATAGAATTTTAGGCTCGGTATATGTATTCATTCTTAAATTCGTATACGTAATTTTGTGAAAATGTTGTAGATTTTTTTTATAGCAGTATGTGTTTTTTATTTTCAAAGTTATATGACCCATTTGTATCAAAATTAGTCTCCTGAGTGTAAAGTATTGAAAATTATTTTTAACTAAGTGTTAATTCTTAAGTGACCAAGACATAAATCCCATTGAGATACGGCTTTTATGTAAATAATACGATTAATATTTTTTATTATACAAAAGAAATCTATAGACAGTATAAAAAGTTATCAAAAATGGGATATCTTTTAGTAAAAAAAAAGTAACATTAAAATAAATAAATTCTTATACAGATACATAGAAAAGAATAACTACAATGCCTAGATTCCAAAAAAATGATAACTTTATTGATAAAACTTTTACAGTATTAGCGGATATTGTACTTAAAGTTTTACCTGCTAGTAAACAAGAAAAAGAAGCGTTCTCATATTATCGAGATGGTATGTCCGCTCAATCAGAAGGTGAGTATGCCGAGGCATTAGAGAATTATTATGAAGCTCTACGTTTGGAAGAAGACCCGTATGATAGAAGTTATATTTTATATAATATTGGTTTGATCTATGCAAGTAACGGTGAATATGTCAAAGCATTAGAGTATTATCATCAAGCATTAGATTTAAATTCAAGACTCCCACCTGCAATCAATAACATAGCAGTTATCTATCACTATCAAGGTGTAAAAGCATCAGAAAAAAAAGATTTAGAAACTGCTAGAACGATGTTCGATAAAGCAGCCGAGTATTGGAAACAAGCAATTAGACTAGCACCCAATAATTATATAGAGGCTCAAAATTGGCTTAAGACTACTGGTAGAATGTCATCTGACAACTTATATTAAACTTCGGGATGATTTTAAGTGATTCAAGCAAAAACTACTAAAAAAAAAACCTAAAGATTTTTCTTTGTATACTTTACAAAGTTAGCCTTCTTTGCAAAATTTGGTTATCTATTTGTAAATATCTTAAGGTTTTAATTTCTTACTGGAAGTATTATATCTTTAGATAAAAATTTATTACGAAACAACTATTGTTTAATTTCACTGAGGACATTAAAAGTAATATGGTTAAAACTGCAACATCTACTGGTTTTATAACTCAAATCATCGGCCCTGTAGTAGACGCCGAATTTCCTAATGGAAAACTACCCAAAATTTACAATGCAATTATAGTTGGTGAAGGTCAATCTGCTGTAACATGTGAAGTACAACAATTACTTGGTAATAATCGAGTTAGAGCTGTATCCATGACATCCACAGATGGATTAAAAAGAGGAATGGGAGTTGTAGATACAGAAAACGCTATCAGCGTACCAGTTGGAAAAGTAACTCTAGGACGTATTTTTAACGTTTTAGGGGAAGCCGTTGATAACATGGGAGATCTTAAAATTGAAAAAACGTTACCTATTCACAGATCCTCTCCAGCATTTACAGAACTAGAAACAAAACCTTCAATATTCGAAACAGGAATTAAAGTAGTTGACCTACTAGCTCCTTACAGAAGAGGAGGAAAGATTGGTCTATTTGGCGGTGCAGGCGTAGGAAAAACGGTCCTAATCATGGAACTTATCAATAACATTGCTAAAGCCCATGGTGGAGTATCTGTGTTTGGTGGAGTTGGTGAAAGAACTCGCGAAGGTAATGACCTTTACATGGAGATGAAAGAGTCTAAAGTTATTAACGAAGAAAATCTAGGTGAATCTAAAGTAGCACTTGTTTACGGACAGATGAACGAGCCACCAGGAGCCCGTATGCGAGTAGGTTTAACAGCTCTAACTATGGCAGAGTACTTCCGTGACGTTAATAAACAAGACGTTCTTTTATTTATTGATAATATATTCAGATTTGTGCAAGCTGGTTCTGAAGTATCTGCATTACTTGGGCGTATGCCATCTGCTGTAGGTTACCAACCTACGCTAGCTACTGAAATGGGGGCTTTACAAGAACGAATTACATCTACAACTGAAGGATCTATAACATCTATTCAAGCTGTGTACGTTCCTGCAGATGATTTAACAGACCCTGCTCCTGCTACAACTTTCTCACATCTTGATGCCACTACTGTACTTTCTAGAAACCTTGCTGCAAAAGGAATTTACCCTGCTGTAGACCCTCTAGATTCTACATCTACAATGCTTCAAATTGATATTGTAGGTAAATTACATTACTCTACAGCACAAGCAGTTAAACAAACACTTCAAAGATATAAAGAGCTTCAAGATATTATTGCAATCTTAGGCTTAGATGAATTATCTGAAGAAGATAGACAAACTGTAGCGAGAGCGAGAAAAATAGAACGTTTCTTATCTCAACCATTCTTTGTGGCTGAAGTGTTTACAGGTTCACCTGGTAAATATGTATCCTTAGCTGATAGCATTAAAGGATTCAATATGATTCTAAACGGTGAATTAGATGAATTACCAGAGCAAGCATTCTATCTTGTTGGTAATATTGATGAAGCTATTAGTAAAGCAAAAAGCTTAAAAGGATAGGTAACTAAAAATGTCTCTACATGTTAATATAATAGCGCCTGACAGAAATGTTTGGGATTCCAATGCTGAAGAAGTAATATTACCTAGTAGCACAGGTCAACTAGGAATTTTAAAAGGACATGCTCCTCTTTTGACTGCCTTAGATATAGGAGTTATGAGAGTTCGAATCGACAAAGACTGGATTCCTGTTGTCTTAATGGGAGGATTTGCAGAAGTTGAAAATGATGAGTTAACAATTTTAGTTAACGGGGCTGAAGAAGGATCTAAGATTGACAAAGATGAAGCACAAAAAAATTTAGAACTTATGACAGTTCGTTTTAATGAAGCTCAAACTAGTAAAGAAAAGATTGAAGCAACACAAAACTTACGAAAAGCTAGAGCTCGAGTGCAAGCTTCTTCATTGTAAAATAGTTACAGGTATATAAAACATTTATATACCTGTATTTATTTATGAAAAATAATATTTTTAGTTCTAAACTAATTTGAAATAAATTTAACTTCTACAATGAACCTAAAAAATAAGACAAAGCTTCTAATTCCCTACAGTCTTAATATTAAACAAAATGATGCTGAAATGTCTCTCTCAGATCACCTAGAAGAGTTAAGACAACGTGCGTTCTGGTCAGTAAGTGTATTAATAACTTCCATCATCGTTTGTGTTTTTAGTGTAAAAAATATTGTGAAGCTTTTACAAGAACCAGCATTAGGAATAAAATTTTTGCAATTTGCTCCAGGTGAATATTTCTTTGCGTCTATAAAAGTTGCTGCTTATACTGGTCTACTAGTAAGTAGTCCATTTTTAATCTATCAAATCATTTTATTTGTATTACCAGGGATGACAAAAGATGAACGTAAAACGATTTTACCTATAGTTTTAGGTGCAATAACATTATTTTTATTTGGTCTGATGTTTGGCTATACAGTGTTAGTGCCAGCAGCTTTAAATTTTTTCATAAATTATGGATCGGAAGTGGTTGAACCGTTTTGGTCATTTGAACAATATTTTGAATTTATTCTTATCTTATTATTTAGTACAGGTTTAGCATTTCAGCTTCCTGTCATACAAATTATGTTAGGACTATTACGTATAGTTTCTGGGGATACAATGCTATCTGTATGGCGTTATGTGATTCTTGGCTCTACAATAGTAGGGGCAATCTTAACACCTTCAGTTGATCCACTAACTCAAATTTTAATGTCTTCTATAGTAGTAGTATTATATTTCTTTGGTGCCGGTATTGTTGTATTGATAGAAAAAAGTAGGAGAAATGTTGATTATAACATTGATTTTTAAGTTAAAATATTATGGTTAATGTTCTTGTTTAAGATTTCAAGATCAAATATACAAACAAAACTTTTAGGGTTTTGATATTAACATCAAATTTATTACGCCACAGAATTTAAGATCTAGTAAGAAATTTATACTTAAAAATTGTATACATTCTTCCTTTAAAAACTTAAATTTTCTCATGATGTTTAAAAAGTAATTTTTAATATCAGTGAGACTCTTTATTATCTATTTTAAGAAACAGTTCGGAGACTAATGAAATATAATTACTTATTAAATTCAACTAAAAATTTATCACAAAGCATTTTAGGTATATCTTTAGTGTCTACTCTTATGATACCTAGTCTTGTTAACGCATTTCCTATATTTGCACAACAAGCATACGAAAATCCACGCGAAGCAACAGGACGAATAGTTTGTGCTAACTGCCATTTAGCTCAAAAACCAGTTGAAATTGAAGTCCCACAAGGCGTTCTACCAGATACAGTATTCAGTGCAGAGGTAGAAATACCGTATGATTTATCCGTTAAGCAAGTGACTGGTGATGGCACACGAGGACCGTTAAATGTAGGAGCTGTGTTAATATTACCAGACGGATTTACATTAGCTCCAAAAGATAGACTATCTGAGGAGTTAAAAGAGGAAACGAAAGGTGTTACTATTTCAACTTATAGCGCATCTAAACCAAACATTTTAGTAGTTGGTCCTATACCTGGAGATAAACATCAGAAGATTGTTTTCCCAATATTATCCCCTAATCCGGCAGAGAACAAAAACGTACATTTTATCAAATATCCTATTTATGTAGGAGCTAACCGCGGTAGAGGTCAAGTTAACCCTACTGGTACAAAAACAAATAACACGTTATACACATCTCCTGCAGAAGGACAAATTGTTAAAATAGAAAAAGTATCCACAGGTGGGTATAATTTATCAGTGAAATCTAAACGTGGTGATCTAGTATCCGTAGTGGTTCCATCTGGACCAGATCTTCTTGTTAAAGAGGGACAATTGGTTAATGCTGACCAAGCGTTAACTGTAGATCCGAATGTTGGTGGTTTTGGTCAAACTGAAACAGAGATTGTATTACAGAGTCCTGCTAGAGTAAAAGGAATGATTGCATTCTTCTTTACTATAATCTTAGCTCAAATATTACTTGTACTTAAGAAAAAACAATTCGAAAAAGTTCAATTAGCGGAAATGAATTTTTAGAAAAAAGCATGTGTAATTAAAATTTAATCATTTACACATGCTTTTTTGTAGCAAATAAAAATTTAGTTAGGTAACTGAACAAGTGTGGTAAAACAATTACGATCTAAAACTGCTAATTGCGCAAGCATCTTCCGATTTAAAGCGATGTCAGATTTTTTTAGCTTATTAATAAAAGAACTATAACTTAATCCCTTCTCTCTAACAGCGGAGTTTATCCGTACTATCCATAAACTACGAAATTCTCGTTTTCTTCTTTTCCGACCAACATAAGAATATCGTAAAGCCTTCATTACCTGTTGGTTTGCCATTCTAAAAAGCTTAGAATGTGTACCCCGAAATCCTTTAGCTATCTTTAATATTTTATTTCGTCTATTTCGGGCGACGTTGCCTCTTTTTACTCTTACCATTTTATCCTTACTTAGAATATTATATATTGTTTAGTTCTTCTTAAAGATACGGGAGCATGCTTCGTAAAGCAATAGAGTCTCCAAAAGATACTACCATATGGTTTGATAGGCCCCGTTTACGTTTACTAGATTTTTTTTCCAATAAATGCCCCTTAAAAGCTCTGCGTCTTATAAACAAACCATTGATCGTTTTTCGAAATCTTTTTTTAGCTGAATGGCGAGTCTTCAATTTTCCCATAATTTCTATGCATTTATAAGTTCAAAATTACCAAATATATTATAACTAATAAAAAAAGATGTAAACTAATCACAATGAGATTGTTTACATCCTTATTTTACTATGCATTCTTTACTACAGATGGAAAAAAGGAGGCAAACCAGTTGCTTATTAATTTTATTATAATTCGACTAAAACTTGTTTCTAGTTCCTGGAACATTTTCATATTCATAGTGAAAGACACATTTGCTTCTGCTACTATAGAATCTGCTAAATTTGCATCTAAAGATAGAGAATCTAAAGCTTTCTTATAATTTTGTTTGAATTCTTGTTCATCCTGAACTTGATCAAATTCATAGAAGGCTAAACCTTTTCCATCAGACAAATTCATAGCTCTTTGGGCAATCTTTTTTAATATTTGGCCACCAGAGAGGTCTCCTAAATAACGTGTGTATGCATGTGCTATAAGTAATTCTGGCTTCTCATTAGAAATAAACTTTATTCGTTCTACATAATCTTTAGTTGCTTCTGATATTCTTATTAATGATTTCCAGTTTGATCCATAATAATGTTCTAAATCTAACTCTAAACTTCTTCGGCGATTTAATTCTGTAAAATATATGGGTTTAATAAGTAAGTGATTTTTGTTTTTTTCCATTTCTTCTTCCATTGCGGAATAAACAAAATAAAGATTAGAAACTAACTTACGGTAGGAATCTTTGTCAATTACCCCACCTAAAAATGATTTTACAAAGCTTACATTCTCAGCCATACTATGAGACTTGCTTGTTCCTTCTCTCAATTGAGTTGCTAGGTTGTTTGTCATATGAATAAATAGTAAAAATTTTATATGTAAAACCTTAACATACAGAATAATCGTTCAAAGCAGCTTTTGTAACAAAATGAAATGAATATTGATATTTTAAATATAAAAACTTGAAACAAAAGAGTGAATATAATAAATCCGTTCAATTTCCTAATTTTTAGTTTTAGACACTATTGAGTGCATGTAAACTAAATAGTATGAATTATTTTTAAATTAAAATTCAATACTAAATCAAAATCTATTTTCTCTGTATAGATTTTTGCTTGTTCATAAAACACAAAAACATTTATATAGTATAATGTTGCAATAACTGCCTAAAGATCAAACATTTATTTCGGTAGAAATTACAATAAATTATTCAAACATACTTTTACTTATGGATATAATAAGCTTAGGATGGTCTTCTCTGATGGTAATGTTTACATTTTCCTTAGCACTTGTAGTGTGGGGCAGAAACGGTTTTTAACAAAAATAAAGTGAAAGTTACACAGGAGTCATCTTATGGGAAACGAAATCATTACAGCAGGTTCTATTAGTTTTATTATTACTTTAATTGGACTTGCTCTGGGTTTTGCTTTGTTAAAATTACAAGGAGAGTAAAGTTTTCGATAGAAATTAAAACATAATACGAAGGAATTTCTATCCAGAGTTCCTTCTCATAAAAATTTTTTCATAATTTATGCTGCATACAATTTGGATTTTGTGTTCTATAGTCTTAATTTTTTTCATAATCCTTCATAACCCAAAGTCACAAGGTTTTAATAATCAGAATCAAATTTTTGGAGCAACACGCACAGCAGAAGAAAATATTACCAAAGTTACTTGGGTTTTCACATCTATATTTTTTATATTAACAATCTATATATCATCGTCAAGTAATGTATAACTATGTCGATTCAATGCCCAGTGCCAAAACATCAGCGACCCTTAAGCGAATATAACGAATTAAAAAATTCATTTGGATTCGGCTGGACATTAAAAAAGTCTACTTTGTTTTCTAAGAAGGTTTTAGTTTATTTGGGAGTTATTAGCTCAATTGTTACGTTCTTAGTAACATTAAGTTCTAAATGGCAATACCATCCTCTAGAGTCTTTTTTATGGGTGATCTTTAGTTCTGTTTTAATTTTTACACTGTGGATCTTAAGACTTTACTTAGCTTGGTTATATATATACGATCGTTTAATGAATGCTACTATAACATACGAAGAGTCAGGATGGTATGATGGACAAACTTGGATTAAAACAAATGAGGTATTGCTACAAGACCGGTTAGTAGGTACGTATGAGGTTTTTCCGATTTTACAAAGATTGAAGACATTATTATACTTTTGTATACCGACTATTATAATTACTCTGTGTATAAACTCATATCTCAATATATAAAAATTTCATATATAAAAATAATGTATGTTATGTTATTATAAAGAAACACGCGGGGTAGAGCAGTCTGGTAGCTCGTCGGGCTCATAACCCGAAGGTCAATGGTTCAAATCCATTCTCCGCTATTAATTTTTATTTCTCTACTAAAATACTATATTGATGCTATAATTATTTTATAATATATTAATCCTACATAATCTTTTATGGTTGAAACATTAAACTTACAGATACCATCTCCTACATTTGAAGGTAGCACAGGTGGTTGGTTACGAGCTGCAGAAGTCGAAGAAAAATATGCAATCACTTGGACAAGTTCAAAAGAGCAAGTATTTGAGATGCCCACTGGTGGAGCAGCTATCATGAGAAAAGGAGAGAATCTTCTTTATCTAGCTAGAAAAGAGCAGTGTTTAGCTCTTGCAACTCAAGTTAAAACAAGTTTTAAAATTACTGATTATAAAATTTATAGAATTTTCCCAAGTGGTGAAGTGCAATATTTACATCCAAAAGATGGCGTTTTCCCAGAAAAAGTTAATGCTGGTCGTGTGGGTGTAGGCAATGTTTCACATTCTATAGGAAAAAATCTTAATCCAGCGCAAGTAAAATTCACAAATAAATCAATAAATTAGTTCTTATGCTGCCAGACTTAAATGGCAGTTATTATGGAGAGGTGGCAGAGTTGGTCGAATGCGTCTGATTTGAAATCAGAAGAGACTTTGCGGTTTCCGTGGGTTCGAATCCCACTCTCTCCTATTCTTACTATAGATGTTATATTATAACTGACATTTTAATCATAACTTTATACCATAATTCATAGCGGGTGACGCGATTCGAACGCGCGACATCAACCTTGGCAAGGTTGCGCTCTACCACTGAGCTACACCCGCTATATTTAACATACTACCCATAATAAATATGGAAGAATTGTTTGTCAATGACTATACATATATTAACCATCCTCTAAAATTTAAAATTTGAGGATGGTATTTAAATATCTAAATGATAAATGAATTAAAGGCCGCAGTTACTATAACAAGACCAAACCATAAACCTGCACCTGTGTAAACCACTCCTTTAGATTTTTCCCATTCTCCAGGAGAAACTAAAATAACAGGAACCCCGACAACAAGAGCAAAAGACAACAGTATTAAAATACTAACAAGTAATTGTAAAATAGCTACCATATTCTTTTTCCTCAGAAATTTTGTTCATATTTCAAAGAAACCTTTATCTCCTATACTCAAATACCTAAGCATCAGAGAAAAAAGATTATTCCAATACATGTTATACTATCCTTTCCTATTTGTGACGATTATTTCATAAATAAAATACAAGAAATAGAAAGAATTTTAAGTAAATTTTAAAAACTATTCTAAATAGTTAATTACGCTTAAATTAAGCTATATTGTAAACTATATAGTAGATGAATAAAAAATTATTAGATCTTTTGGTTTTTTGTTCAGCCTTTACAAATTACATTTCTTCAGTAAAGAGGTTATTTAAGATATGGCAGAAACTTTATTATTAGCTAAGCTACCAGAAGCTTATGCAATTTTCAAACCAATTATTGATGTAGCTCCAGTTATACCAGTTTTCTTCCTTTTGTTAGCATTCGTTTGGCAAGCTGCTGTTGGTTTTAGATAAATATAAAAAGTTGGAGTATTTTTATATGTAAAAATACTCCAACTTTTTCAGTTATTGTCTCAGGTAAGGTATAATAAAAGCCACTGAGCATGACTTTTAAAAATCTTTTTAATTATTAAAATTTATATTAGGAATAATAAAATGATAGAACCTTTGTTATTTGGGATTGTTCTTGGTTTGATTCCTGTTACGTTGGCAGGTCTTTTTGTAGCAGCTTATCTTCAATATAGAAGAGGGAATCAATTTGGGCTGTAAAGGACTAAGATATAGTAGTGATTGCAAATCTATAAGATTGTAATTACTACTATTTTTATCTTTTATGTTACCAACTAGACTTTGTAACTCCAGGTAGAAGACAGTTATGTGCCATTTCTCTTAAAACATGACGAGATATGCCGAAACTTCTATAGTATCCTCGGCTTCTACCCGTCATCCAACATCTATTTCTTAATCGTGAAGGAAATGAATTTCTAGGTAACTCTTGAAATTTACCATATAAAGCAAGTTTTTCTTGAAATGATACAGAAGTTTTTATAGATTCTTTAATTTCTGTTCTTTTTTTATCATATTTAAGTACTAGACTTTGGCGTTTTTTCTCACGCTCTATCATATTCTTTTTTGCCATGAATTTGCTCACTTAATGTTAGTAATTGTTTAATAGTCTATCAGATAATATGTAAAAATCTATCTTTCTAACATAAATAAAAATAAATAAGCTATTAAAGCTATCTTTTAGATAGCTTTAATAGCTACGTTTTCATTAGCCAAATTTACCAGTTGTGGAAGCAATGACAAATGCCGCGTACGTAAATATATATCCGACTGTAAAGTGAACTAAACCTACAAGCCTAGCCTGAACGATGGATAGAGCAACAGGCTTATCTTTCCATCTTACAAGATTTGCCAGCGGTGTTCTTTCATGTGCCCAAGCTAATGTTTCTATAAGTTCTTGCCAGTAACCTCTCCAAGAAATTAAGAACATAAAACCAGTAGCCCAAATTAAGTGACCAAACAGGAACATCCAAGCCCATACAGATAAACTATTCATTCCATATGGATTATATCCATTGATAAGAGGTGATGAGTTTAACCATAAGTAATCTCTTAACCACCCCATTATATATGTGGATGATTCGTTGAATTGGCCTGGGTTACCTTGCCAGATTGTTACATGTTTCCAATGCCAATAGAATGTTACCCAGCCTATTGTGTTCAACATCCAGAACATAGATAGGTAGAATGCATCCCAAGCAGAGATGTCACATGTACCTCCACGACCTGGTCCATCGCAAGGGAAGCTATAGCCGAAATCTTTTTTGTCAGGCATTAGTTTGGAACCTCTTGCATCTAGTGCTCCTTTAACTAAAATTAAAGTTGTTGTATGTAATGCTAATGCGATCGCATGATGTACCAAGAAATCCCCTGGCCCTATTGGTAAAAATAGTGAATTTTTCCCATCATTAATTGCACTTAACCAACCTGGTAGCCAAATATTATTACTCGCATTTGAAGCTAAACTTCCTGTTGAAGATAATAGTACATCGAATCCGTATAGGGCTTTTCCAGAAGAAGCTTGTATCCATTGAGCAAATACAGGCTCAACCAAAATTTGTTTTTCAGGTTGTCCGAAAGCTACTACCACGTCGTTATGCACGTATAATCCTAACGTATGGAATCCTAAGAATAAAGAAACCCAACTTAAGTGTGAAATAATTGCTTCTTTATGTTCTAAGATTCTTGCTAATACGTTATTTTTATTCTGTTCTGGGTCGTAGTCGCGTACAAAGAAGATTGCGCCGTGAGCAAATGCACCAACCATTAAGAATCCAGCTATATACTGGTGATGTGTATATAGAGCAGCTTGAGTTGTATAGTCTTTAGCGATAAAAGCATATGATGGTAAAGCATACATATGTTGAGCTACTAAAGATGTTATAACTCCTAGAGAAGCTAGTGCTAATCCAAGTTGAAAATGTAGAGAATTAGTAAGAGTTTCAAATAAGCCTTTATGACCAGCACCAAGTCTACCTCCTGGTGGTCTATGAGCATCTAGAATTTCTTTTAAGCTATGACCAATCCCCCAATTTGTACGATACATATGGCCAGCGAATATAAAGACAACTCCAATAGCTAAATGGTGATGTGCTATATCTGAAAGCCAAAGAGCCTGAGTTTGAGGGTGGAAACCACCTAGGAATGTCAAAATCGCAGTTCCAGATCCTTCACTAGTTCCGAATACATGGTTAGAAGTGTCAGGAGAAGCTGCATATAAATTCCAATTCCCTGTGAAAAACGGAGTTAAACCAGCTGGATGCGGAGCTATTTTAGTAAAATTATCCCATCCAACATGTTGACCTCGAGCTTCTGGGATAGCGATATGCACTAAATGTCCAGACCAAGCAACAGAACTAAATCCAAATAAACCAGATAGATGATGATTTAATCGAGATTCATTATTTTTAAACCAAGAAAGACCTGGTCTAAATTTTGGTTGTAGATGTAACCAACCAGCAAAAAGTAATACAGCAGATAGGAATAACAGAAAAAGTGACCCTGCATATAAGTCATTATTATTTCGTAGTCCTATTGTGTACCACCAATGATATACGCCTGATGTAGCTATGTTCACTGGATACGATACACCGCCTTTAGTAAAAGCCTTAATAGCTGGTTGCCCAAAGTGAGGATCCCAAATTGCATGTGCTATAGGTTTAACTTTTAATGGATTTAAAACCCATTGCTCAAAATTACCTTGCCATGCTACGTGAAAAAGATTACCTGACGTCCATAAAAATATAATCGCGATATGACCGAAGTGAGATGCAAAAATCTTTTGGTAAAGATTTTCTTCTGTCATTCCATCGTGACTCTCGAAATCATGTGCTGTCGCTAACCCATACCAAATCCGTCTAGTAGCCGGATCTTGGGCAAGGGCCTGACTAAATTTAGGAAATTTTGTTACCATAATTCTCCCTTAAATACTCTTTACTCTTATCCTACAGAAATAATGCGCGCTAAGAAGAATGCCCAAGTCGTACCAATACCTCCTAAAAGATAATGAGCAAGACCTACAGCACGTCCTTGTGTAATACTTAGTGCTCTTGGCTGAATTGCTGGAGCTAAATGTAACTTGTTATGAGCCCATACTACAGATTCTATTAATTCTTGCCAATATCCACGTCCACTGAATAAGAACATTAAACTAAATGCCCAGATAAAATGTGCGCCTAAGAAAATAAGTCCATATGCAGATAAAGCAGACCCGTATGATTGGATTACTTGAGATGCTTGAGCCCATAAGAAATCTCTTAACCATCCGTTAATTGTAATAGCACTTTGTGCGAAGTTACCGCCTGTAATGTGCGTTACAGTACCATCAGCACCAGTTGTTCCCCATACATCAGATTGCATTTTCCAACTGAAATGGAAAATCACCACAGAAATACAGTTATACATCCAGAATAAACCTAAGAAAACAGAGTCCCATGCTGAACTTTGACATGTACCACCTCTACCTGGTCCGTCACAAGGGAATCTAAATCCTAGATTTGCTTTATCAGGTATTAGTCTAGAATTTCTAGAGAATAAAACACCTTTAAGAAGAATTAACACAGTTACATGAATAGTAAATGCGTGAATATGATGCACCATAAAATCTGCTGTACCTAATGTTATAGGCATTATAGCAACCTTGTTCCCCACCGCAACTATATCACCACCAAATGCATAACTAGCTGTAGACAATGCATTAGGAGTCGTGTTACCAGGAGCTAATGTGTGGATATTTTGTACCCATTGAGCAAATACAGGTTTAAGTTGTATAGCAGTATCTGAGAACATGTCTTGTGTACGACCTAGCGCTCTCATAGTATCATTATGAATGTACAATCCAAAGCTATGGAAGCCTAAGAAAATACATATCCAATTTAAATGGGAGATAATTGCATCTCTATGTCTAATTACTCTGTCTAATAAATTATTATAATTTTGGGCAGGATTATAATCTCGTACCATAAAGATGCCTGCGTGTGCAGCTGCTCCAGCAATACAGAACCCTCCTATCCACATATGATGTGTAAATAAGGATAATTGAGTTGGATAGTCAGTCGCAATGTAAGGATATGGAGGCATCGCATACATGTGATGAGCAACTATGATACTCAATGAACCCATCATAGCTAAGTTTATAGCTAGTTGAGCATGCCAAGATGTAGTTAAAATCTCATAGAGACCTTTGTGACCTTCACCTGTAAATGGTCCTTTATGAGCTTCTAAAAGCTCTTTCATATTATGACCTATGCCCCAATTTGTTCGGTACATATGCCCTGCAACTATAAATAATACTGCAAGTGCAAGGTGATGATGTGCTGTATCGCTCAACCATAGACCACCAGTAACTGGGTTTAGTCCACCTTTAAACGTTAAAAAGTCAGAGTATTCGCTCCAGTTTAGACTGAAAAATGGCACTAACCCTTTGCTGAAGCTAGGATATAGTTGAGCCATCAAATCTCGGTTTACAACAAACTCATGTGGAAGTGGGATTTCTTGAGGAGCTACCCCAGCGTCTAAAAGTTTATTAATTGGTAAAGAAACATGAATTTGATGACCTGCCCAAGATAAACATCCTAACCCTAGTAATCCGGATAAGTGATGGTTAAGCATAGACTCAGCATTCTGGAACCACTCAAGTTTTGGCGCTGCTTTATGGTAATGAAACCAACCCGCAAACAGCATTAGCCCAGACATAATTAAACCAGCTAAGGCAGACCAATAAAGTTCTACTTCACTTGTAATACCAGAAGCTCTCCAAAGTTGGAAAAAACCAGATGTGACTTGTACACCTTGGAATCCACCACCTACATCACCATTTAAAATCTCTTGTCCTACAATAGGCCAAACTACTTGCGCACTAGGCTTAATAGCTGTAGGATTACTTAACCATGCAGAATAGTTAGAGAATCTAGCTCCGTGGAAATACATTCCACTTAACCATAGAAATATTATGGATAATTGACCAAAGTGAGCACTGAAAATTTTACGTGATATATCTTCTAATGAACTAGTATGACTATCAAAATCGTGCGCATCGGCATGTAAATTCCAAATCCAAGTAGTAGTTTTTGGGCCTTTAGCTAAAGTACGAGAAAAATGACCTGGTTGAGCCCATTTTTCAAACGTTGTACTAACAGGATTTCTATCTACTGCAATTGAAACTTTTTTTGCCTCTTGCTCTGTTGAGCTAATTGTCATTGAGGTTTCCTCTTCTGAGACAAGAAACTAAAAACGCTCGCTTATTAACATTTACCTAAAATAAAAAATTGAAGTTATCTATCAATTAAAGATTGGCTTCAACTAGGTTAAGCAAGTTTTTACTAAATTTAGTATATCATTTTATACAGATGTTACACTCGATTCTTTTGGTTCTGTTAAGATTAATTAAAATATTTTCTTAAGGACTACTACACATGTAACGTTCTGAATTGTAATAGTATTTATTTAACTTGAATATTCTAAAGACATCTATTAATCTTTTAAAGATATTGTATTTAAGATTTTTACACTAATACATCGATTACATATGAACGAACAAGAAATTTTTGATAAAGTACAAGGCATCATATCTGAACAACTAGGCGTTGAAAAAAGTCAAGTCACAAAAGATGCTAACTTTGCTAACGACTTAGGCGCGGATTCTCTTGATACGGTGGAGTTAGTTATGGCAATTGAAGAAGCTTTTAATATCGAAATTCCGGACGAAACAGCAGAACAAATCTCTAATTTACAACAAGCTGTGGATTTTATTCGTCAAAAAGTTGCTGCATAAATAAAAAATGTATCTAGAAATCCTATCTATAGGATTTCTACACTAACTTTTTCAATTATTTTTATACTACTTAAAATATATCTACTATGAATAAAAATTCAAATAATATCTATTTTCATGAATAAAAAAGAACTCATAAACAAAATTTTTAATGAGACAGGAATGACAAAACGAGAAGTAGAGACAGTGCTAACCAAAGTTTTAGAGACAATTATGACTACAGTCTCCAGTGGAGAAAAAGTTCAACTTGTAGGATTTGGGTCATTCTCATGTTCAAAAAAGATAACTACTGTAACCTCAATGATGACAGATCAATTGATAGTCTGCAAGCAATCTAAACCAATCATAAAATTCTCTGCTGGGAAATTTTTTAAAGAAAAAGTTAATGTTTGTTAGTTCAAATTATGAATTCGAGTATAATTTGTATCTACAGATCTTTTTGTGGTTATTAGAAAATATAAATATCTATTTTATAATCAAGGAGAAATTTTTTATGAAACTTGCATACTGGATGTACGCAGGACCGGCTCATATTGGGACATTACGAGTAGCTAGTTCATTCAAAAATGTCCATGCTATTATGCATGCTCCACTGGGAGATGATTATTTTAATGTTATGAATTCAATGCTCGAAAGAGAACGCGACTTTACACCTGTCACTGCGAGTGTTGTGGATAGACATGTTCTAGCAAGAGGATCTCAAGAAAAAGTTGTCTCTAATATCACACGTAAAGATTCAGAAGAACAACCAGATCTGATCGTTTTAACACCTACATGTACCTCAAGTATTTTACAAGAAGATTTACAAAATTTTGTTAACCGAGCTTCGTTAGAATCAAAAGCAGATGTTCTTTTAGCAGATGTAAATCACTATAGGGTAAACGAGTTTCAAGCAGCCGATAAAACTTTAGAACAAATTGTAGAGTTTTATTTACTGAAAGCAATAAAATATAACACCCTTTCTAGAGAAAAAAGTTCTACACCATCTGTTAATATCATAGGATCATTTTGCCTAGGGTTTCATAATCAACATGATATTTCAGAATTAAAAAAATTATTCAGAGATTTGGATATAAATATCAATTTGATATTACCGGGGACAATCTCGGTTAATGAATTAAAAAATCTTCCTAAAGCTTGGTTTAATATAGTCCCATATAGAGAAACGGGATTATTAACAGCCGAATATTTAAAAAAAGAATTTAAAATGCCGTATATATCAAGATCTCCAATTGGTGTTATAGAGATAGCTTCGTTCATAAGAGAAATCCAATCCATTTTGAATCAACAAGGCTTAAATACCTCATTCGAAGAATATATACATCAGCAAACAAAATTCATTTCTCAATCATCTTGGTTTTCTAGATCGATTGACTGTCAAAATCTAACCGGAAAGAGAGCTGTTGTCTTTGGAGATTCTACTCATGCATCTGCTATAACAAAAATATTATGTAGAGAAATGGGTATTCACGTATCTTGGGCTGGTACTTATTGTAAAAATGATGCCGAGTGGTTTAGGAATGAAGTTGAAGGTTTGTGTGATAATGTTGTTATAACAGAAGATCATTCACTTATAGCTGATCTAATCGCAAAAACTGAACCTTCCGCAATCTTTGGAACTCAAATGGAAAGACATATTGGAAAGCGCTTAAACATACCTTGTGGAGTAATATCTTCACCTGTACATATACAGAATTTTCCACTGAGTTACAAACCGTTTATGGGGTATGAAGGTACTAATCAAATAGCAGATCTTGTGTATAATTCTTTTACTTTAGGAATGGAAGATCATCTATTAGAATTATTTGGCGGTCATGATACTACAGATGCTCTGACAAATACCCTATCCGCAGAGGACCAAATCCGATGGTCTACTGAAGCTATGCAAGAACTTAAAAAAATACCTGGATTTGTACGAGGTAAAATAAAAAGAAATACTGAAAAATTTGCGCGAGAAAGAAATTTATTAGAAATTAAACTAGAAACAATGTATGAAGCTAAAGAAACTGTAGGAGCGTAAAATAAAATCGTAATTTCTAGTTTAAAAGTGAAAAACACAAATATGAAGGAACTTCATATTTGTGTTTCTTATGCTTATTTAGTCTCTGAAAAATCGGCATCAATAACAGAATCAGAAGAAGGTTTTGTTTCGGACGTGTTTCCAGGACCACCGCTGTAAACTTTTTTACCAACTTCCATAAGAGAGTCTTGTAAATTCTTACTCAAAGACTTAATGTCTTCGTAAGAATCACTAGAAATTGCTGATTTCAATTTTGTTATTAAATTAAGTATATTCTCTTTATCTGAAGAACTAACTTTTTCCTTCAACTCAGTGATTTGTTTTTCTGATTGATAACATAATGAATCAGCTTGATTTTTTAAATCTACTTTTTCTCTTCTTTCTTTATCAGCAGTTGCGCTTTGCTCTGACTCTCGAACTAATCTCTCTACTTCGTCATTAGGTAATGTTGAAGCACCTGTAATTGTTATAGATTGTTCTTTTCCACTACCTTTATCTTTGGCTGTAACAGATAAAATACCATTAGCATCTATATCAAAAGTTACTTCTATTTGAGGAACTCCTCTAGGAGCAGGCAAAATTCCATCAAGTCTGAAAGTACCTAAACTTTTATTATCTCGAGCAAACTCCCGTTCTCCTTGCAATACATGGATTTCAACATTTGGTTGATTATCTACAGCTGTAGAGAAAACTTCAGATTTTTTTGTAGGGATCGTCGTGTTTCTAGCTATGATACGAGTTGTAACTCCACCTAAAGTTTCCACTCCAAGGGATAACGGGGTTACATCAAGTAATAAAATATCTTTTACCTCGCCTGCTAGGACACCTGCTTGCACTGCTGCTCCCACAGCAACAACCTCATCAGGGTTTACGGTTTGATTTGGTTCTTTACCAAGAATTTTCTTTACAAGTTCTTTTACTGCAGGGATTCTTGTAGATCCTCCTACTAAGACAACTTCGTCAATTTTACTTGAATCCAGTTTTGCATCCTTTAAAGCATTGTCTACAGGTGTTCTGGCTCTGTCTATTAGAGAGGAACATAGTTCTTCAAACTTACCTCTTGTCAGTACACGTTCTAAGTGTTTTGGACCTGTATTTGTAGCAGTTATAAACGGAAGATTGATCTCAGTCTGAGTTAGATTAGATAATTCAACTTTTGCTTTTTCAGACGCTTCAGTTAGCCTTTGTAGTGCTTGTCTATCAGTTTTTAAATCAATTCCACTCTCTTTTTTAAATTCTTCTAAAAGCCATTTCACGACTTTGTCATCGAAATCATCTCCACCAAGATGTGTATCTCCTGCAGTAGATAAGACTTCAAAGACACCATCTCCCACTTCTAAAACAGAGACGTCGAATGTTCCACCGCCCAGATCAAAAACTAAAATTGTCTCATTATTTTTTTTATCTAATCCATATGCTAGTGAGGCAGCTGTAGGCTCATTTATTATTCTCAAAACTTCCAAACCAGCAATCTTTCCAGAATCTTTTGTGGCTTGTCTTTGTGAATCATTAAAATAGGCAGGAACAGTTATAACCGCTTGTTTTACTGTTTCTCCTAAGTATTTACTTGCATCATCAACTAGTTTTCTAAGAACTTCAGCTGACATTTCTTCAGGTGCAAAATCTTTTTTTAGAGCCGGGCACTCTAATTTTATATTGCCTTGTGTATCTGTTTTTACAATATAAGATACTTGCTTTAACTCCTCTGAAACTTCTTCAGACTTACGTCCAATAAAACGTTTTACTGAATAAAATGTATTATCTGGATTGATTACAGCTTGTCTTTTAGCAATTTGTCCTACCAATCGATCTCCATTTTTTGTATACGCAATTACAGATGGAGTAGTCCTAAAACCTTCTGCATTTGGTATAACCGTCGGTTTACCACCTTCCATTACCGCTACCACTGAATTTGTCGTTCCAAGATCTATTCCTACTACTTTTCCCATAGATGTTAGATTAAATTAAAATTTGTTATGTATATAAGATTTTACTTACCTAATGATTACATTTAACATTAGAGTTTACAACTGCCTTTTACCGAACCTTCGATGCTCTAGATTAAAATTCTATTGAAAGACTAAAAAGTCAAAAATAGTATGGTATTTTATTTTCTAATTGTAAAATAATTTCAATCAGTTTTAAATATTTTGCCACTTGTATAAAAATTTCTAATTTAACATATTTATGAACATAGGTATTCTAGGTACAAAACTAGGAATGACACAAATTTTCGATGATTCTGGTTTAGCCATTCCAGTTACCATTATTAAAGTAGGACCTTGTACAGTTACACAAATAAAAACTCTCGAAACCGATGGATATAATTCTATTCAAGTAGGTTATCTAGAGACACGACCAAAGTTATTAACTAAACCTGAACTTGGACATCTACGAAAAGCTGGAAGCCCACCTTTAAAATACTTAAAAGAGTATAGAACTGAGCCTTCACCTGGCACAGTTGTAGGCTCGGTTTTATCTGTAGATTTGTTTAATGTTGGAGATAAGATATCTGTAACCGGCAAAACAATTGGTAAAGGATTCTCTGGCACGATTAAGCGACATAACTTCACAAGAGGTCCTATGACACATGGGTCGAAAAACCATCGTGAACCTGGGTCTATAGGTATGGGTACTACCCCTGGTAGAGTTTATCCAGGTAAACGGATGGCAGGCCGGTTAGGTGGTAAACAAACTACTATAAAAAATTTACAAGTTATATTGATTAATGTAGAAAATAATTTACTTGTTGTTAAAGGAGCTATCCCAGGAAAACTAGGGAATCTTTTAAGTATAAAAAAATAGCTAAACAACTAAAACTAACGATATTAAAAACACATAATGACAATACTTACACAACTCAATTATGAAGTTAGAGATTCTCAAGGGAATATCATCCCAAATAAGTCAGTTCCATTATCATTAAAGATTAATGAGTCTGCACCTAAATATTTAATCCACAAAGCGATTGTTATTCAGGATAGAAATAGGAGACAAGGGAATGCTTCCTGTAAGACTAGAAGTGAAGTTCGAGGAGGAGGAAAAAAACCTTGGAAACAGAAAGGTACAGGGCAAGCTAGATCTGGTTCTAGTAATTCACCACTGTGGAAAGGCGGAGGTGTTACATTTGGACCAAAACCTAGATCTTATGAAAAAAAGATTAATATTAAAGAAAAGCAGTTAGCATTGAAAACTGCATTTTTTAATAACATGCATAAAGTAGTGGTAATAGAAAATTTATCTGCTATAGCTAGTCAGCCTAAAACAAAAGATTTAATACAACTATTAAAGAAACTTCTACTCTCAGATGTTGATAAAAAGGCTTTAATTGTAGCACATGAGATTAATGAAAATTTAACCCGGTCAACTCGGAACCTTCCGAATGTGGAACTCTTATATTCACATAATCTTAATCTTAAAGAGATTTTATTAGCTAAACGTATTGTAATTACTCAAGATGCACTAACGAATCTTACACAGAAATAAATTTATGACTTTAAATACTTTAATAGATTTAATTAAATATCCTATTATCACCGATAAAGCTACTAAGCTTTTAGAGATAAATCAATATACGTTTGCAGTAGACTCAAAATCAAATAAAACACAAATAAAGACAGCCATTGAATATCTTTTTAATGTGAAAGTAATTTCCGTAAATACTGCAAAGCCTCCTGCTAAACAACGTAGAATCGGAAAGTTTATGGGAACTAGAACTCAATATAAAAAAGCTATCCTAACATTGGCTACAGGAAATTCAATAAATTTATTCTCAGAAAACTAATCAAATAATTATGGCGATAAGAATATATAAACCGTATACAGCTGGTACTCGAAATAGGTCTGTCTCTGATTTTTCAGAGCTTACTTCTAATAAACCTGAGAAACGTTTATTAGCGAAAAAAATCTCAGGCGGTGGTAGAAACAACCGCGGAATTATTACTACAAGACATAAAGGTGGTGGGCATAAACAGCGTTATAGAATTATAGATTTCAGAAGAGATAAAAAAGATATTGTTGGAATAATAGCTACGATTGAATATGATCCTAATAGAAATGCTCGTATCGCTTTAGTGCATTATAATGATGGTGAAAAAAGATATATTCTTCATCCAAAATCTTTAGTTGTTGGGTCTAAAGTCTCTTCTGGCATCTCTGCCCCTTTAGAAATTGGGAATTCTTTACCTTTACAGATGATACCTTTAGGTACAGATGTCCATAACATAGAATTAATACCAGGAAGAGGGGGTCAAATCGTTAGATCCGCTGGAACATCTGCTCAAATTGTTGCTAAAGATGGTAGGTTTGTTACCCTAAAATTACCTTCGAGTGAAGTTCGTATGGTTCCAAGAGAGTGCTATGCAACTATTGGACAAATAGGGAATATAGATTGTAATAATATAACTTCTGGTAAAGCTGGACGTAGTCGTTGGTTGGGCATTAGACCAACAGTTAGAGGTGTTGTAATGAATCCATGCGATCACCCTCACGGTGGTGGGGAAGGTCGATCTCCAATCGGTAGAGCACGACCCGTAACTCCATGGGGTAAACCAGCATTAGGGGTAAAAACGAGAGCAAAAACAAAATATAGTGACTTTTATATTGTTAGAGGAAGAAAATAACTTCTTAGAAAATTTATATATACATAACTTTTAAGTAATTCACATCTAAAAACTAAAAAAATGAGTCGTTCACTGTCAAAAGGGCCGTTTATAAGTTCAAATCTTTCTAAAAAGGTAGACCTACTAAATGCAAGTGGAAAAAAAGATATTATAAAAACCTGGTCAAGAGCATCTACAATTTTACCTAGTATGGTTGGCCATACAATTGCTGTTTATAATGGCAAACAACATGTTCCCGTATATATAAATGACCAAATGGTGGGTCATAAATTGGGTGAATTTTCACCAACCCGGAACTTCAGATCTCATGTAAAAAGTGATAAAAAAGCAAAAAGATAACAAAGGAAACTTATAACTATGGTAAAGGCAATTGCTAAATACATACGAATGGCACCAAATAAAGTTCGACGAGTTTTAAACCAAATAAGAGGAAAATCTTATAAAGAAGCACTAATGATTTTGGAGTTCATGCCTTATGCAGCATGTAAACCAGTGCTTCAAGTTTTGCAATCTGCTGGTGCTAATGCAGAAAATAATAATGGTTTAAAAAAATTAGATCTAGAAATTGTTGAAGCTTGCGCAGATGCAGGTCCTATACTTAAACGATTTAGACCACGTGCTCAAGGCAGAGGGTATAAGATTCAAAAGCCAACATGCCACATAAGAGTCACATTATCTGCAAGTGTTTAATTATTTATAAACAAAATTATTTAATTGGGAGATATTATTGTGGGACAAAAAACACATCCATTAGGGTTTAGGCTAGGAATTACACAAAAACATAGATCTTCTTGGTTTGAACTTAAAGAATCTTATCCAGAGATTCTTGAAGAAGATTATAAAATAAGAACCTATTTAGAAAAATCTCTTTCTAGCGCTGGTATATCTAAAATTGAGATTCATAGAAAGTCAGATCAGATTGAATTAGAAATTCATACGTCTAGACCAGGAGTAATTGTCGGACGTTCTGGAACAAATATAGAGAAATTAAAAGAAGATTTAAATAAAAATCTAAAAAAGTCTCGTCAAATAAGAATCAATGTTACTGAATTAACTAAAGCTGATTCTGATGCTTCGTTAATAGCAGAATTTATAGCGCAGCAACTTGAAAAAAGAGTAGCCTTTCGGAGAGCTACTCGGCAGGCTATTCAAAAAGCGCAACGATTAAATATACAAGGTATCAAGGTACAAGTATCTGGAAGATTGAATGGAGCTGAGATTGCTCGCAGCGAATGGGTACGAGAAGGTCGAGTACCACTACAGACTTTACGAGCAGATATAGATTATGCTACTAAAAGAGCACAAACTACATATGGTGTTTTGGGAGTGAAAGTCTGGGTTTTCAATGGTGAACTTACCCCTAAATTCAGAGCTGTAACAGAATAAAAATAACATTAAACTTTTAAATACAATATTATGCTTAGTCCTAAAAGAACAAAATTTCGTAAACCGCATAGAGGGAGACTTGGGGGTGTGGCTAGCAAAGGAAATACTATAGTCTTTGGAGATTATGGTTTACAAGCTTTAGAACCCGTATGGTTAACATCCAGACAAATCGAAGCAACTCGGCGTACTATTACGCGTTATGTAAAAAGAACTGGGAAACTTTGGATTAGAGTCTTTCCTGATAAATCTATTTCAGCCAAACCGCCAGAAACTCGCATGGGGTCTGGTAAGGGGGCCCCTGACTATTGGGTTGCGGTAATAAAACCTGGTCATGTGTTATTTGAAATGAATGGGGTTCCGCAGTCACTAGCTTATCAGGCACTAAAAAACGCATCCTATAAACTTCCAATTAAAACTAAATTTGTATCTAAGGAGTAAACAGTAATGGCTTTTCTAAATTTTAGTGAATTAAAATCTTTTGATAACGAAAGTTTAACTAGAGAAATTATAGAAATAAAAAAACAATTATTCGATTTACGTTTAAAGAAAGCTACACGACAATCTTTTAAACCACATTTATTTAAGCATAAAAAGCGGAAAGTAGCTCAACTTTTGACTCTTGAATCACAAAAAAAACAATCTATAAAATAAAATTACATCTATGCCTATTAAAGAAAGAAGTGGAGTTGTTATTAGTAATAAAATGGAAAAAACTATTGTAGTTTCTATTGAAAACAGAATAACACATAAAAAATACGGAAAAGTAATCGCAAAAACAAAAAAATATAAAGCTCATGATGAGCAAAATGAATGTCAAATAGGAGATATCGTAACCATAATTGAAACAAGACCATTAAGTAAAACTAAACGGTGGAATCTAAAACTTATAAAGCAAAAATCATCACGTATAAATATTTCAAGCTTAGGAGAGTAATTTACAATGATCCAAACTCAAACATACTTAAATGTAGCGGATAATAGTGGCGCAAAAAAAATTATGTGCATAAAAGTTTTAGGCAGCAATAGAAGATATGCAAGTATTGGAGATGTAATCATAGGTGTTGTTAAAGACGCATCTCCAAATATGCCTGTAAAAAGGTCAGATGTAGTAAGAGCAGTTGTCATGAGAACAAAAAAAACAATCCGAAGAAATGATGGAATGTCAATACGATTTGATGATAACGCCGTAGTTATAATTAACAAAGAAAATAATCCAAGAGGAACACGTGTCTTTGGTCCAATAGCTAGAGAACTAAGGGATAAAGATTTTAGTAAAATTGTATCATTAGCACCGGAGGTTTTATAATGGTTGTAAAGAATAGTGTTCATGTAAAAAAAGGAGATACCGTAAAAATAATCTCTGGAAAAGATAAAGGAAAAGTAGGTGAAATCTTAAAAATTTTAAGCCCTACCAGTCAAGTTATTGTAAAAGATATAAATATTAAGAAAAAACATATAAAACCTAAAAAAGAAGGTGAAGTTGGAAGAATTTCTCAATTCGAAGCTCCTATTCATTCCTCTAAAGTAATGTTATATAGTATAGAGAAAAAAGTTGCTAGCAGAATTTCAATACAGACAAATTCAAACGGGACAAAAGTCAGAATTTTAAAAAAACTAGCCTAACCTACGCATAAAATTTATGAGCCAAACGTTACGAATCTATTATAAAGACAAAGTTATCCCATCACTTCTTGAACAATTCAAGTATAAGAATATTCATGAGATCCCAAAAATCACCAAAATAACAATTAACCGAGGATTAGGTGAAGCTTCAAAAAACAATAAAGCTCTTGATATTAGCATTCAAGAACTTGCGTTAATTAGTGGACAACAACCTGTAGTTACTAAAGCAAGAAAATCTATAGCAGGATTTAAAATAAGAGATGGTATGCCAGTTGGAATTGCTGTCACTTTAAGAAAACAGCTGATGTATGCGTTCTTAGAACGATTCATTCATTTATCACTACCACGGATCAGGGATTTTAAAGGTATTAGCATAAAAGGATTCGACGGGAGGGGAAATTATAATATAGGTATACGTGAGCAACTCATATTTCCTGAGATAGAATATGATAAAGTAGATCAGATCAGAGGTATGGATATCTCCATAACAACAACAGCTAAAACACAACAAGAAGGAATAGCATTGTTAAAAGCTCTTGGTATGCCATTCAATGACAATTAATTAACAATATCAATATTTAGAAGGAGGTTTCGTGGTTAACGATACAATATCAGATATGCTTACACGTCTACGTAACGCTAATCTGGCTAAGCACCAAATAGTAGAAGTTCCATCTACGAAAATGACTCGTAATATAGCAGGCATATTACTTGAAGAGGGATTCATACAAAGTTTTGAAGAGGTGGGAGAAAACCTTAATAGTCAACTATTATTATCATTAAAGTATAAAGGAAAATATCGCGAACCTGTTATAACAGCTTTACGTAGAGTAAGTAAGCCTGGTTTAAGAGTTTATGCGAATAGAAAAGAATTGCCTAGAGTTTTAGGTGGATTAGGAATAGCTGTTATATCAACTTCACAAGGAGTTATGACAGATAATAAAGCTCGTCATCAGGGCTTAGGTGGTGAAGTGCTATGCTACGTATGGTAAAAAAAAATTTTAAATAAATTATGTCTCGAATAGGTAAACTCGCAATAAAAGTTCCAGAAAAAGTGAATATCACAATCAATCCGACAAATGTTACTGTGAAAGGACCCAAAGGTGAACTCTCAAGAGAGTTACCTAACGCAATTAAGATAATTCAAAATGATAAAACAATAAATATAATTCCAAATGAACTGGAAACAGGATCTTATCAATTATATGGAACTTATAGAAGCCTTATTAATAACATGATTCTTGGAGTGACAACAGGCTTTCAAAAAAAACTGGAATTACAAGGGGTTGGTTATAGATCTCAAATCGATGGTAAAAACTTAATTTTGAGTGTTGGTTACAGTCATCAAGTGAAAATTACATCTCCGGAAGGTATAAAACTTTCTGTTGAAGGTAATACTAACGTAACTGTCTCAGGGCTTGATAAGGAACTCGTAGGTCAAGTTGCGGCAGATATCAGACTTGTTAGACCTCCAGAACCTTATAAGGGTAAGGGGATTCGCTATCAAGGTGAGTACGTTCGTAAAAAAGTAGGCAAAGCAGGTAAAAAATAATTTAATTCTAAATATGTCACATAAATCTATCGATAAAGTTAAACGCAGAATTCGTCAAAAAGTAAGAGGGAGTGCTGAAAAACCAAGATTATCTGTATTTCGTTCTAACAACCATATCTATGCTCAACTGATAGACGATGTCCTTGGTAAGACTATTTTATCTAGCTCTACCTTAGAAGCATCTATATCATCAAAATTAGAATCTACATCTACTTGTGAAGCCTCTATTTTAGTAGGTCAGCATATTGCAAAAAAATCTCTAGAAGCTAACATTACGACTGTCGTGTTTGATAGGGGTGGTCGCATATACCATGGTAGGATTAAAGCACTTGCGGATGCTGCAAGAGAACATGGACTTAAATTTTAACTATTATATCTAAACTATGTCTAACCGAAAAAAAACAAATAAATTAAAAGAAAAAGAAACAGACTGGCAGGAACGTATAGTTCAAGTTCGAAGAGTCACGAAAGTTGTTAAAGGGGGCAAAAAATTAAGTTTTCGCGCCATTTTAATTATTGGAAATGAAAAAGGACAAGTAGGAGTAGGTGTTGGAAAAGCAAGTGATGTTATAGGAGCTGTAAAAAAAGCAGTTACAGATGGAAAAAAACATTTGATAGAAGTCCCTATAACAAAGGATAATTCAATTCCTCATATAATAACTGGACGATCCGGAGCGGCTAAAGTCATTATTCGGCCATCAGCTCCAGGTTCGGGTGTAATTGCGGGCGGGGCGGTAAGAACTATACTGGAACTTGTAGGGGTAAAAAATATACTTGCAAAACAATTAGGGTCTAATAATCCATTAAATAATGCAAGAGCTGCAACAGATGCTTTGTCACAACTAAAGACATTTTCACAAGTATCTTCTAATAGGTCTGAAGTATCTTAATCTTAATTTTGGAACTAAATTTAAACACACGTGATTTTAATGTGTGTTTAAACCAGAAATTTAAATATAAATTAGTCCTTAATTAGGTAATATGCAAAGAATAAAAAAAAATAAAAATACATACGGAATACAGTCTAGGATTTTAGTTACTCTTTTTTTAGTCATATTATCTAGATTTGGGACTTTTATACCTGTCCCAGGTGTCGATCATGACGCTTTTTATCAAAGTATCTCGAATAATCCGATAGTTAGTTTTTTAAATATATTTTCAGGAGGAGGATTTGCTTCCATTGGCGTTTTTGCATTGGGTATAGTACCTTATATAAATGCTTCTATTTTGATCCAATTAGGGACAACTTCCATAAGTAGTCTGGAGAAACTGCAAAAAGAAGAAGGGGAATCAGGGAGACAACGGATTTCACAGATTACAAGATACATAGCTTTAGGATGGGCAATAGTACAAAGTCTTGGTGTATCTTTTTGGGTTCGACCCTATGTTTTTAATTGGGATATTCAGTTTGTTTTAGAGATGACGTTAGCCTTAACTACAGGTTCTATGTTGGTAATGTGGATTTCTGAACAGATTACTGAAAAAGGTGTTGGGAATGGAGCATCTGTGCTTATTTTTGTAAATATTATATCCGGCTTACCTAAATTACTTCAGCAAAGCTCAAGTAATGTTAAAAATAGTAATTTGTCTGAGTTAATTATTTTAGCATTAGTTTTTTTGATAATGATTGTAGGTATAATCTTTGTTCAAGAAGGCACTAGAAGAATACCGGTGATTTCGGCCAGACAACTGGGCAAAGGACAACTTGAAACTAAAACAAGTTATCTTCCGCTTCGACTAAACCAAGGGGGAGTCATGCCAATAATCTTCGCATCTGCATTCTTAGTCTTACCAGCCTATCTAAGCCAGCTTACAAGTAATCCCATAGCTTTAACGATAGCAAGTGCATTATCTCCAAACGGAAAAAACAAAGTTATTTATCTCCTGTTTTATTTCTTACTAATACTCTTTTTTAGTTATTTCTATGCATCTTTAATATTAAATCCATCAGATGTATCAAAAAATCTAAAAAAAATGGAATCTAGTATTCCAGGAGTTCGACCAGGGAAAGCTACAACTGATTATTTACAAAAAACTTTGAATAGACTAACATTCTTAGGGGCTTTATTTTTGGCATTCATTGCAGTAGTTCCTAGTGTTATTGAAAACGTGACCAATATTTCAACTTTTAAAGGACTAGGAGCCACTTCCTTACTGATATTGGTCGGTGTAGCTATAGATACATCTAAACAAGTTCAAACTTATATGATCTCAAAAAATTATGAGAGTATATTAAAGTAATTATCTCTCATCAATCTTCCCAAAAAATTCTTAGGTTAATACTCCATAAGAAGATTTCAATTATATGTACATTTCAACATTATTCACTAAAAACTTAAATGAAAGTCGTAAGTTCTATAGGAAGTCTTAAGAATCGAAGTAAAGATTGTCAAGTTGTTCGAAGACGAGGTCGCTTATATGTGATTAGTAAAACAGATCCTCGTTTAAAGGTTCGCCAAGGCGGCGCAAAAATGAAACGGAAATAAATATTGTAACCAAATTTTATTATATCAGGAGAAAAGAAAGTGGCACGTATTGCAGGTGTAGACCTTCCTAGAAACAAACGAATTGAGATAGGTTTAACATATATCTATGGTATTGGGTTATCCAGTTCGCAAACTATTTTAACAAAAGCTCAAGTAAACTCTGATATTCGCTGTAAAGATCTAACAGATCAAGATATAAGTGTTATTAGAGAAATAATTGATAAAGAATATCAAGTAGAAGGAGCTGCTAGAAGAATTGAGTCAGTAAATATAAAAAGACTTATAGAAATTAACTGCATAAGAGGTCGTAGACATAGGTTAGGGTTACCATTACGAGGTCAAAGAACTCGTACTAACGCACGAACACGAAGAGGTAGCAAAAAAACGGTAGCAGGTAAAAAGAAAGTGACAAAGTAAATAGTGTTTAAGTATCGAGCAAATTAACAATTGTAAAACAAATGGCAATTCAACTAAAAAAATCAACGGTAAAGAAAAATAAAAAAGCAGCGCCAATTGGAGTTGCTCATATTCAGTCTACTTTTAACAATACGATTGTTACCATAACAAACACAACAGGAGATACTATATCTTGGGCCTCTGCTGGAGCTATCGGTTTTAAAGGCGCCAAAAAAGGTACTCCCTTTGCAGCTCAGATTGCAGCAGAGAAAGCAACCAAAGAAGCTATTATACAAGGAGTAAAAAAAGCTGAAGTTTTAGTGTGCGGGCCCGGCGCTGGTAGAGAGACTGCCATAAGAGCATTACAAGCTGCAGGTTTAGAGATTACTCTAATACGTGATATTACCCCAGTTCCTCATAATGGATGTAGACCCCCTAAAAAGCGACGTATTTAATAACTTCATTTAATACTACTTACTACTATGGCTCAATTTGAAATAGAATGTGTGGAGTCAAAAAGTGATAATTCCCGTGATCATTATGGGAAGTTTATTTTACAGCCGTTAGGTCAAGGCCAAGGTATTACCCTGGGCAATGCATTGAGACGAGTATTGTTGTCCGACTTAGAAGGTACAGCCATAGTTGCAGTAAGAATTGCAGGAATTAACCACGAATTTTCAACAATTCCTGGGGTTCGCGAGGACATCTTGGAGATTTTACTAAACCTTAAAGAAGTTGTCCTTAAAAGTTATAGTAGAGAACCTTCTATTGGTCGCTTACGAGTTCAAGGTCCTGCAATCGTAACAGCATCAGACTTTGATGTTTCATCCGACGTGGAGATCGTTGATCCAAAACAATATGTAGCTACTATATGTAGTAATAATATTTTAGAAATGGAATTTAGAATTGAAGCTGGAAAGGGTTACCAAATTGTAGAAAAATTATTAGATGATACATCAATTGATTTTTTACAAGTAGATGCGATCTTTATGCCTGTAAAAAAAGTAAATTACTCAGTTGAAGAAATTAGATATGATCAATATTCTCTTCGAGATAAACTAATTTTAGAAGTTTGGACAAATGGGAGTATCTCACCTCAAGAGGCTATTGGTCAAGGATCTACAATATTGACGAACTTATTTAATCCATTAAAAACAATTCATTTTAAATCTGAAGAAGAAAATTTTTTACCTGAAGGGACAAGAATTAATCAAATATTGATAGAGGAATTACAGCTATCTGTTAGAGCATATAACTGCTTAAAACGAGCACAAATTCACTCTGTTGCTGATTTACTTGATTATTCCCAAGAAGATTTATTAGAGATAAAAAATTTTGGACAGAAGTCCGCTGAAGAAGTAATTGATGCTTTACAAAAAAGGTTAGGTATAAATTTACCAAAAGAAAAAAACCTAAAAAATAAATAAAATAACAAACAATATATTTTTGATGATATCTATGAATAAAACTGTCTTTTTAACTAAAAAGAAAAATGAATGTATGTGGTTTCTTTTTGATGCCGAATCGAAAACTTTAGGCAGATTATCTACAGAAATTAGTAGAGTGTTATTAGGGAAGAATGAACCCTATTATAGCCCTAGTCATAACATAAACCATGGAGTTATTGTTATTAATGCGGAAAAAATCTTTGTAACTGGTAAAAAAATAAATGATAAATTTTATTATAGACATTCAGGACGACCTGGAGGTTTAACTATAGAAACATTCCGAGAAGTTCAAAAACGCATACCCTCTAGAATTTTAGAGAAAGCAGTTAAAGGAATGCTGCCTAAAGGTCCTTTAGGTCGTAAATTATTTACACAATTAAAGGTCTATAAAGGATCTCTTCATCCTCACCAAGCACAAAATCCAAAACAAATAAAAATAGATTAAGATTTATCAAATATTAAATTACTATGAATCAAGCAACTTATATCGGAACAGGTCACAGAAAAAATTCCATTGCCAGAGTTCGAGTAACTCCTGGGTCGGGGAAATTGCTTATCAATGGAGTTGAAGGTGAACTTTACCTTCAGTTTAGTCCAAATTATTTACAAGTTTCTAAATCTCCTTTGAGCAGTTTAGGCTTGGAAAATAAGTATGACCTTATCATAAAAGCAGAAGGGGGAGGTTTAACTGGACAGACTGAAGCTATAAGATTGGGACTAGCTCGAGCTTTATGTAAAATAAATGCAGAAAATCGAGTAGCCTTAAAGTTCGAAGGATACTTAACTCGAGATTCAAGAAGCAAAGAGCGTAAAAAATATGGTCTAAGAAAAGCAAGAAAAGCACCTCAATTCTCTAAACGATAACTTATTTACACTTAATTTAACAATATATGCCTAAAAATGATATTCATCCTAAATGGTACAAGGATAGTAAAGTATACTGCGATGGACAGCTTGTCATGACTGTTGGTTCCACTAAACCTGAACTAAATGTAGATATTTGGTCTGGAAATCATCCATTTTACACTGGTTCTCAACGTCTATTAGATACTGAAGGTCGTGTAGAAAGATTCTTACGAAAATATAAACTTTCAAATAACTCTAGTGAATCATAAATACTTTTATATAAAATTTATATGCCAACAATCCAACAATTAGTTAGGTCAGAAAGAGAACAGATAAAAAAGAAAACGAAATCTCCAGCTTTGAAAAGTTGTCCGCAAAGACGAGGAGTTTGCACGAGAGTTTATACTACTACACCTAAAAAGCCAAATTCTGCATTACGCAAAGTAGCAAGAGTTAGGTTAACATCTGGATTTGAAGTTACTGCTTATATTCCTGGTATTGGCCATAATATTCAAGAACATTCTGTAGTTTTAATCAGAGGGGGTAGAGTAAAAGATCTTCCAGGTGTTAGGTATCATATTATTCGTGGCACTTTGGATGCATCTGGCGTCAAAAATAGAAAACAGAGTCGTTCTAAATATGGTGCCAAAAAACCAAAATAACAAATATCTTTAACCAAAATAACTCAATAATATGTCTAGACGTACAACCGCAAAAAAAAGATTAGCCTTACCTGATCCAATTTACAATAGTAGACTTGTTAGTATGCTCACTGTAAGAATTTTACAAGAAGGTAAAAAACACTTAGCTCAAAGAATTATTTACCAAGCGCTAGAGATTATAAAAGAAAAAACTGGAGAGGAGCCTTTGAATGTTTTAGAAACAGCCATTCGAAAAGTAACTCCTCTTGTGGAAGTTAAAGCAAAGAGAATTGGAGGATCTACATACCAAGTCCCAATGGAAGTTCGAGCTTTTCGCGGAACTAACTTAGCTTTAAGATGGATTACAAAATTTTCTAGAGAAAGATCTGGTAAAACCATGGCAATAAAATTAGCAAATGAGCTCATGGATTCAGCAAATGAAACTGGAAACTCTATTAGAAAAAGGGAAGAAACTCATAGAATGGCTGAAGCTAATAAAGCTTTTGCTCACTATCGTTTTTAGATACGAATACTTATCTAGTAACTCAAAAGCAACGAGACTGTATAACAAAACTAATTAAAATTTCTAGGTAAATAATATGGCAAGAGCTAAATTTGAAAGATCAAAACCACATGTGAATATAGGAACAATTGGTCACGTTGACCATGGTAAAACAACTTTAACGGCAGCCATCTCTGCAACTTTAGCGAGCTATACTGGTATAACAAAAAAATTTGATGAGATTGATTCAGCACCAGAAGAAAGAGCTAGAGGGATCACAATAAACACAGCTCATATTGAATATGAAACAGAGAAACGACACTATGCACACGTAGATTGTCCAGGCCATGCTGACTATGTGAAAAACATGATCACAGGAGCTGCACAAATGGATGGTGCTATCCTAGTATGTTCCGCAGCAGATGGTCCAATGCCTCAAACACGCGAACATATTTTACTTGCTAAACAAGTTGGGGTACCTCATATAGTTGTGTTTTTAAATAAAGCAGATATGGTTGATGACGCTGAGCTTTTAGAACTTGTTCAGTTAGAAGTTCAAGAACTGTTATCTAAGTATGATTTCCCTGGAGATGAAATTCCATTTGTTTCTGGTTCTGCACTTTTGGCATTAGAAGCACTAACAAATAATCCAAAAATAACTAGAGGACAGGATAAGTGGGTTGATACCATCTATAGTCTAATGGATAAAGTGGATTCTTATATACCTACTCCTGAAAGAGAAGTAGATAAAAGTTTCTTAATGGCAGTAGAAGATGTTTTTTCTATCACAGGTAGAGGAACAGTAGCAACTGGAAGGGTAGAAAGAGGTCAAGTAAAAGTAGGGGATACGATTGAAATCGTAGGTCTGCGAGAAACAAGAAATACTACTATTACAGGACTAGAAATGTTCCAAAAAAGTTTAGAAGAAGCTTTAGCTGGAGATAATGTGGGAATCCTTCTTAGAGGTATTCAAAAAGTTGATATCGAGAGAGGTATGGTATTATCTAAACCTGGCTCTATCACTCCACATACTAAATTTGAAGGAGAAGTATATGTTCTAACTAAAGAGGAAGGTGGACGTCACACTCCATTCTTTACCGGTTATAGACCACAGTTCTATGTGCGTACAACTGATGTTACAGGAACTATCACACAATTTACAAGTGACGATGGAGCTGCTGCTGAAATGGTAATGCCAGGTGATAGGATAAAAATGACAGCACAATTAATTCACCCTATTGCAATTGAGAAAGGAATGCGATTTGCTATTAGAGAAGGAGGTAGAACTGTTGGTGCTGGTGTAGTTTCAAAAATTATTGAATAAAAAACTAATCGAATAAAATGTCACAGGCACAACAACAAAAAATTAGAATTAAATTAAAAAGTTACGATAGTTCACTTCTTAATTTATCATGTGAAAAAATCATTGACACTGCGTCTAGAACAGAATCTTTAACAATGGGTCCTATACCTATTCCAACTAAACGAAAAATTTACTGTGTTTTAAGATCACCACACGTAAATAAAGACTCTAGAGAACACTTTGAAACGCGAACTCACAAACGCATTATTGATGTTTATGAACCGTCTTCAAATACAATCGATTCTTTAATGAAGCTAGATCTTCCCTCAGGTGTTCATATTGAAGTAAAGTTATAAAATAAAAAATGATATAGAAAATTTTTCTATATCATTTTTTATTTGATTTAGTACAATGATTCTTCTTGATGAGTTAGTATCGCAGCATTAGAAGTTGGATACGCAACACAAGTTAAAACGAATCCTGCAGCAATTTGGCTATCATCTAAAAATGATTGATCAGATTGATCTACAGTTCCAGATACAACTTTACCTGCACAAGTAGAGCAAGCTCCAGCTCTGCAGGAATATGGTAAGTCTACTCCCTGTTCTTCAGCTGCATCTAGAACATATTGATCATCTGGACAATTAATAGTTGTATCTACTCCAGAACCTGTTAATTTAACTTTATAAGTTGCCATTATTAAATTCTCCTGAAAATGTAACGTAATGTTAATTATGTATATTAAAGTTAAAATTATTTAATCTTAAAACTCTTCATGTGCGCAATTCCAGTGCGGTTATGCTGGTGTAAAAATTACTACTTGTTATAGAATGTAAGACTAGTCTAATTATAAAAATATATAGTCTGCATTAATATACTATAGGATAAAAATAAAATCAATATTGTAAAATAATTATAACAATGAGTAAGTTTCATTATATAATTTTTAGTTAGGTGAAATAAAAAATTATCCTATTACGTAAGAAAGTTAACTACCAAACCTTAATGGAGGGATTTGTTTAATGGGTTTACCTTGGTATAGAGTACACACAGTTGTTTTAAATGACCCAGGGCGATTAATTGCTGTTCACTTAATGCACACAGCTCTTGTAGCCGGATGGGCTGGATCTATGGCCTTATATGAGTTAGCAGTATTTGATCCATCTGACCCAGTGCTTAACCCTATGTGGAGACAAGGGATGTTTGTTATGCCATTTATGGCACGCATTGGTGTTACAGACTCTTGGGGAGGTTGGAGTATTACAGGAGAAAGTATAGCTAACCCTGGCTTCTGGAGCTTTGAAGGAGTTGCATTAGCTCATATAGGATTATCTGGACTACTTTTCTTAGCAGCTATTTGGCATTGGGTTTATTGGGATCTAGAATTATTTAGAGATCCACGTACAGGAAACCCGGCTTTAGATTTACCTAAGATTTTCGGGATTCACCTTCTATTATCAGGTGTTTTATGCTTTGGATTTGGAGCTTTCCACGTAACAGGAGCATGGGGTCCAGGTATCTGGGTATCTGATGCATATGGTATCACTGGTAAAGTTCAACCAGTAGCACCAGCTTGGGGACCTGAAGGATTCAACCCGTTTAATCCAAGTGGAGTTGCGTCACATCATATTGCAGCTGGTATTCTTGGTTTCTTAGCAGGTATTTTCCATATAGCAGTTAGACCTCCACAAAGACTTTACAGAGCTCTTCGTATGGGTAATATTGAGACAGTATTGTCAAGTAGTATCGCTGCGGTTTTCTGGTCTGCCTTTGTTGTAACAGGAACTATGTGGTACGGAAGTGCTACTACTCCTATAGAATTATTTGGCCCAACTAGATATCAATGGGATAGCGGATATTTCCAACAAGAAATTGAAAGAAGAGTTGAAAACTCACTTAATGAAGGATTATCACTAAGTGAGGCTTGGTCCCGTATACCAGATAAGTTAGCCTTTTATGATTATGTAGGTAATAACCCAGCAAAAGGTGGATTATTCCGTGCTGGTCCTATGAATAAAGGTGATGGTATAGCTGAAGCATGGTTAGGTCATCCTATATTCCAAGATAAAGAAGGTCGAGAATTAACTGTTAGAAGAATGCCAGCATTCTTTGAAACTTTCCCTGTGATACTTGTGGATAAAGACGGAATCATTCGCGCTGATATTCCATTCAGACGAGCTGAATCTAAATATAGTATAGAACAAGTAGGTGTTACTGTAAGTTTTTATGGTGGCAAACTAAATGGTCAAGTTTACACAGATGCTCCTACAGTTAAAAAATATGCAAGGAAAGCTCAATTAGGTGAAGTTTTAGAATTTGATCGTACTACTCTAGAATCTGATGGGGTATTTAGAAGTAGTCCTAGAGGTTGGTATACGTTTGGACATGCAAACTTTGCATTGCTATTCTTCTTAGGTCACCTTTGGCATGGTTCTAGAACTCTATTTAGAGATGTGTTTAGTGGTATTGGTGCAGAAATCACTGAACAAGTTGAATTTGGAGCATTCCAAAAACTTGGTGACAGAAGTACTAAAAAACAAGGTGCAGTTTAACCGCAATCTTTATATTAACTAAACATCGAAGAAAGATAACATCATCTTATGGAAACACTAGTTTACGTTTTTTTACTTGCAGGAACTTTGGGAGTAATCTTTTTCTCAGTATTCTTTAGAGATCCACCTAGGATTGCAAAAAAATAGTCTTTTTTAGATAGATTTTTAGGTAGGAATAGGGTTAATAGTCTCTATTAATTCTATTCCTACCATTTTTTATCAATAATATTTAATCTTGTTAAAGTCGATACTTTACTTAAAGATACCTCTTTTTCAAAACCGTACATGAAACTTTCACCTCATACGGCTCCTTGATTGATCAAAGTATAATTTATCTTATCGTATTAGCTAAGATAAAGACTAATATTAATGCTATTAGTGACCTAGCACTAAAAACACATAGAAATAAACTTTAAGTACAAAACTTATTCTTAAATTAAGTACTTTCGTCTAGGATAGAAAGCACCTACAATATCAAACATTTACTAGAATTCTTGAATTACAAACGTAGTTCTATTCAACCGATAAGTTCAATTTTTCAACCTCAGTCTAACCTCAATCTTTTAAAATAAGTAAATATTCTAATCCTAAAGAAAAGTGAAAGGTCTCTTCAGAATATTAAGTGCCCTTAAAACCTTAAGTAAACTTATATTTTTCATATAGTAAGATATTGACTCTCAGATTAAGAGGTGTAGAAACCTTCTATGAAAGCAAAAGTCACTGCATGTTAGTTTCAATAACTTAAATATATTAACTTTATAATTAGACGTCATCTTTAAAACTAATATTACACAGGTACGCTGCACTTCTTTCAAAAAATTAACATTAAAAATATTTAAGAATTCTTTAAACTTTAATATATAAGAACGATTTATTTTTGGAATTTTTAAAAATTTACTCACAATCTGAAGGCTTTTTTCTATGATTGTAAGCAACCCTTTAGGAGGGATTGAATTAAGAATAAATTTCCAAATATAAGCAACTACTTCGTTTTTTAAATATTCTAGACTCAGAAAAGGTAATCTTTTTTTGAGAGTGTTAATACAATGTTTATATTTAGAAAAACTTATAAATATCTCATCTACTAACCTTATTTTCATTTTTTGTGATAAAAATATCCCCTTATTTGAATAATGATTTGCTATTTCCTTAACGGAAATATAGTAGATTGATTTACTTTTAATAAGTAGTTTTTGTAACCTCTTAAAGCTTTTATGATCTCCATTGTGTTTCGCTTGATAAATTTTACGTTGTAAGCGAAAACTTTTCCTTTGGAATTTTTTCCAAGGTAAAGAATTCCAGGAAATACTTATTTTGTCTTGTTCCATACTTAAACTTTAAAATTTATCTTATCAATCTGTAAGGAATTACCCTTCATCCTACCTAGTTTTTATTAAAACTATTTTTATTCGTTCCATGGTCTGATTGGTTCGTTGACTTAGCTATTGTCCAATACATCTACTCAATTCTTAGGGAGGTATTTACAATCATGTATGTAATACAAGAATACTTGAGTTTTTTATAAGAACTGATATCTCATAAATTCCATTAAGATATTTTTTCCGGATATAGCTTATCAACCTACGATGCCCCAGTGTTCAAATAAACTATTTGATCTGATTAGGCTGTGTTCCCCAGCTTTCATTTTGGATAAAAATCCTCCATGTGGGCACTTTCGCATTAATTTCTCCCCTCAATAGTAGGACTTGACGATTAATCTCACCTACATCAAACCATAGTTATGAAATCTTTAACATTTCACCTCAACTCAGTAATAAAATCCACCTGCGCTGAGAACGAATCGCACCATGATCTTCAAATGGATCTCTTAATTCTTTCGATCCTGGACCAAATGCAGTGTACATTGAATATCCAGTTACACCAAGAAGAAGACTAGCTATAAAAATAATAAGAACTGTTGCAGTTTCCATAATACATCTAACATTGAAATCAGTTATTTTTTATAATACTATTAGTATAGTACTGTAAAAACAAAAAATTTCGTTACTAAGTATACAATGGCATTAAGAACAAGATTAGGTGAACTTCTGAGACCTCTTAACTCCGAGTACGGTAAAGTTTCCCCCGGTTGGGGTACTACTCCAATCATGGGGTTCGTCATGTTGTTATTTTTTGTGTTTCTATTGATTATTTTACAAATCTACAATTCCTCTCTGATCATCGAAAACGTAGACGTTGACTGGGCAAGTCTTGGTAGCTAGTAAAACAAGTGATAATTCAAAATAAATCATAAATCAAAATAGTTTGAATTAAAGGATAAATTTTACGCGTAAAATTTATCCTTTAATTCAAACTATTTTGATTTTATTACTTCTACTACTTCATCTAAAGAGAAGTTGTTTGTATTAACTCCACTATAACTTACCTTTTCAAATCGAACCACAACAGGATATCTAATTCCGCTAGTATCTATAGTCGCAACAGTTCCTACATCTTGATACCAGTATGACTCTTTTCTTAATATTCGAACTTGTGATCCTCTTTTTACCATGATGTAATTGGTTATAGAAATACATTTAATAAATTATAGTATAAAAGAACGTAGACCCCCGCGCTTTACTTTAAGTTTTGTAACCATACAATACTACTTTCTTACTAAAAATAGTAAGCAACCAACTTTCTATAAGCAGAATTCTCTCTACCAAATTTAATCCTTTAGAATCTTTGTGATATTCGTTATGATTAGATTATTAATACATTATGTAATTTGAAATCAAATGAAAATTTCTTGGAAAAATATCTTTCTCTGGTCTCTACCAGCTCTAGTCATTTTGTTCTTTATTTGGCAGGGTTTTAGTAATTCATCAAATCCTGAATTTGGAAAAAATGTAGCAAGTTCTAGAATGACTTATGGTCGATTTTTAGAATATCTTGATATGGGATGGGTAAAACGAGTTGATCTATACGACGATGGCCACACAGGTATAGTAGAAGCAATAGGTCCAGAATTAGGAAATCGAATTCAAAGAATACGAGTGGAATTACCCAATACAGCACCTGAACTAATTACAAAGTTACGCAAAGCAAACGTAGACATTGATGCCCACCCAATAGCAGATAGTTCCTCTAGTTGGGGCATTATCGGTAATTTGATATTTCCATTGCTACTTATAGGTGGATTAGCTTTTCTATTTAGAAGATCAAATAATTTACAAGGTGGTCCTGGTCAAGCAATGAATTTCGGAAAATCAAAAGCTAGATTTTCTATGGAAGCAAAAACGGGAGTGACGTTTGATGACGTTGCTGGAGTCGATGAAGCTAAAGAAGAATTTCAGGAAGTGGTTTCATTCTTAAAACGACCAGAAAGATTTACTGCTGTTGGTGCTAAAATTCCTAAAGGTGTTATGTTAGTTGGACCTCCAGGTACAGGTAAGACTTTACTAGCAAAAGCCATTGCGGGGGAAGCTGGAGTTCCATTCTTTAGTATCTCTGGATCTGAGTTTGTTGAGATGTTTGTAGGAGTTGGTGCTTCAAGAGTCAGAGATTTATTTAAAAAAGCGAAGGAAAATTCTCCTTGCATAATTTTTATTGATGAGATCGATGCAGTTGGTAGACAGAGGGGCACTGGTATTGGTGGTGGTAATGATGAACGAGAACAAACTTTGAATCAACTTTTAACTGAAATGGATGGATTTGAAGGCAATACTGGAATCATCATAATTGCAGCTACAAATAGAGTAGACGTTTTAGACGCAGCTCTACTTCGACCAGGTCGATTTGATCGCCAAGTAACTGTTAATGTCCCTGACGTAAAAGGAAGATTAGAAATTCTAAATGTACATGCTAGAAATAAAAAACTTTCTAATGAAATATCACTTGAAGTTATTGCAAGACGTACTCCAGGCTTCTCTGGAGCAGATTTAGCAAACTTACTAAATGAAGGAGCTATATTAACTGCTCGAAGACGTAAATCTGCTATGACAATGTCAGAAATTGATGCTGCAATTGACAGAGTTATTGCTGGAATGGAAGGCACAGTTTTAGTTGATAGCAAAACAAAGCGATTGATTGCATACCATGAAGTAGGTCATGCTATAGTAGGTACGTTGTTAACTCATCATGACCCGGTCCAAAAAGTAACATTGATCCCAAGGGGTCAAGCAAAGGGTCTAACTTGGTTCACACCTTCAGAAGACCAGTCATTCACATCTAGGTCGCAAATATTGGCTAGAATTATGGGAGCCTTAGGAGGTAGAGCTGCAGAAGAAGTAGTATTTGGCTATCCTGAAGTTACTACAGGTGCTGGAAATGATTTACAACAGGTAACTTCTATGGCTAGGCAAATGGTTACGCGATTTGGGATGTCAAACATAGGACCTTTAGCTCTAGAAAATCAAACATCAGATCCTTTCCTTGGCCGAACAATGGGATCTAGCTCTGAATACTCAGAAGATATTGCATCTCGAATCGATATGCAAATACGATCTATTATTCAGCATTGTCATAACGAAACTGTACAAATAATTAAGGATAACAGAGTTGTTATAGATAAACTTGTAGACTTATTAATTGAAAAAGAAACTATAAGCGGTGATGAGTTTAAACAAATTGTTGAAGAATTCACAACTGTGCCTGAAAAGAATTTATCAATACAACAAGCATAAATTTTCGAGACGGGATCGACGGGGCTCGAACCCGCAACTTCCGCCGTGACAGGGCGGTGCTCTAACCAATTGAACTACGATCCCATAGATTCAGATAACATAATGAATGTTATCATTCTAGCATAAACAAATTAGGAATTGTCTAAACTCGAGAAAAAATTAGGAGAGGAAGAGATTCGAACTCTCGGTATGATATAATCATACATCGGATTAGCAATCCGACGCTTTCAACCACTCAGCCACCTCTCCTCTTAGAGTTACGTAGACAACGTATAGAAATAATTATAACAAATTTAAAGTAAGAGTGATATTCTGTAAATAATATATTTTTTTACTAAAATAGTATTTTTATTCTGTGGCTTAGGCGGGACTTGAACCTGCGACCTTGGGCTTATGAGTCCCCTGCTCTAACCACTGAGCTACTAAGCCTACGCGTTATAGCATATCATTTTACTGAAACCGAATCAATAAAAAAGATATGTTTTATAAAAAATTTAGTATTTGCTTATTGAATAGTACCTTTTACGAAATAAACTCTAGTTTATAAATGGAATAAGCTTACAAAAATAAACAAAAACCATACTTTAATTTATCTCAAAGCTACTTTTTTTTTTTTTTTTGTTTACAATAAAGTTATGGCAAATTTTCACTGCTGTTTTTATAAAATATCTAATAGAACTACGTCATAATTTGTACAAAAATAATCAAAATTAATCAATGCATAGCTTTATAATTAATCAATATGTCAGACTTCTGGGATAACGTATTGCGATTTCCAAGGTTCTTTATTTCTTCTACATTAGGATTGATTTTAACTATTATAGGACCATTCTTCAATTTACTCAAAAGTCCGAAAACTACAGCAATTTTAATATTGATAATCAGCTCTGCAATAACATTTCTATTCTTTACATTAAGATGGATGCTAAATTTAGATGTGGATTCTACATTACTGACTTCTTTCATTAACGAAAATAATTTTATAAGATAAATGAGGGTTTAATAACATGCTTTCAATAAATTTAACAAAACGAGAAACTACCGGTGCTTTTGCACTAATCGATAGTTTAGTAAGACACGGAGTTAAACATATATTTGGCTATCCAGGTGGGGCTATTTTACCAATTTATGATGAATTGTATGCCTGGGAAAAAGAAGGTTTTATTGAGCATATTTTAGTAAGACACGAACAAGGGGCAGCCCATGCTAGTGATGCATATGCTAGATCGACAGGAAAAGTTGGGGTTTGCTTTGCTACATCAGGACCAGGAGCTACAAATTTAGTAACTGGTATAGCTACTGCACATATGGATTCTATTCCACTTGTTATAATAACAGGTCAAGTTGGAAGATCCTTTATTGGTACAGATGCATTCCAAGAAATTGATATTTTTGGTATAACCCTACCCATAGTTAAACATTCATATGTAGTTCGTGACACAAAAGATATGTCAAGAATAGTGGCAGCAGCTTTCTTTATAGCTAAATATGGAAGGCCAGGACCTGTCCTTATTGATGTACCCAAAGATGTAGGCCTGGAACCATGTCACTATGAGCCTGTTGAACCAGGAAACATTAACCTTTTAGGTTGTCCTCCGATTATAAATAATAACAAAAAAAGAATTGAACAAGCTGCTAACTTGATTAAACAATCGAATCAGCCTTTATTATATGTTGGAGGCGGTGCAGTAATATCCGGGGCTTATAAAGAAGTGTCTGAACTCTCTGAATATCTTCAAATACCTATAGCCACAACATTAATGGGTAAGGGTATTGTAGATGAAAATAATACTCTATCTCTTGGCATGTTAGGTATGCACGGCACTGTTTATGCTAACTATGCAGTAAGTGAATGTGATTTACTAATAGCTTTGGGTGCTCGATTCGATGATAGAGTGACTGGAAAATTAGACGAGTTTGCTTGCCATGCTCAAGTCATTCATGTAGATATAGATCCGGCTGAAGTAGGCAAAAATAGAATACCGCAAATTGGAATTATCGGTGAAGTAAAAGAAGTAGTTCAGGAACTTCTTGAATATATAAAAGAAAATGGTAAACCCAATCCGGAACAAACACAGCCATGGAGAAAAAGATTAAGCCGTTGGCGTAATGAATATCCTCTTTTGGTACCTAAAAATGCACAAAACTTGTCTCCTCAAGAGGTTATATCTGAAATAAGCAAACATTCATCAAACGCTTACTGGACTACAGATGTTGGTCAGCACCAAATGTGGGCTGCACAATTTGTTAGAACTAGCCAACGAAAATGGATCACGAGCGCTGGACTTGGAACTATGGGATATGGTTTACCAGCAGCTATAGGAGCCCAAATTGCTCATCCTGACTCTCAAGTGATATGTATTTCTGGTGATGCTAGTTTTCAGATGAACATGCAAGAATTAGGTACAGTTGCTCAATATGGTTTACCTATAAAAATAATGATAATTAATAATAGGTGGCAAGGGATGGTTAGACAATGGCAACAAGCCTTTTATGGTGAACGTTACTCACACTCTAACATGGAAAAAGGAGCACCTAACTTTATTCAATTGGCAGAAGCGTTTGGAATTAAAGGTGTACTTATAAAAACTCGGAGTGAACTATCTGATTCAATAAAAGGAATCATGGAATACGATGGACCTATTGTTGTTGATTTTCAAGTAATACCGGATACAAATTGTTATCCTATGGTTGCACCTGGTAAAAGTAACGCACAAATGATAGGCGTTTAAAGAATTTAAATTTGTATGGGCCGGGTTGGATTTGAACCAACGTAGGCGCAGCCAGCGGATTTACAGTCCGCCCCCTTTAACCCCTCGGGCACCGACCCAGAATAGAATAATTTATTCTATGTCGATAATTTAACATAGAAATAAAAACAATACAATAGATTGAATAAATGGATAGCTAATTTTTACTATCCAATTTATTCTAATCAAATCTTTGTTGTAGCCTTGTAGCTTTACCAAATCTTAGCCTTAAATAATATAGCTTAGATCTTCTAACTTTAGAACTTCTCAAAACTTCTACACTTTTGAGCTTAGGAGAATGTAATAAATATACTCTTTCAACTCCAACACCTTGCATAACCCGTCTTAAAGTTATAGTTGCATTTAATCCCGAATTTTTTTTCGCGATTATAACTCCTTCAGTAAATTGAACTCTTTCTTTATTACCTTCAGTTATTGACACTCCAAGTTTAATCGTGTCGCCAACTCTAATTACAGGTAAATTTTTATTTAAGAACTTATTTTCTAAATCTTTTTGAGAGAACAAGTTTAAGTTATTTTTTAATTTCATAATCCCAGAATTGCTAAATATCGAATGATCAAATTTTAGATATACTAAATAATCATAAACTAATGGGTTATAGAAAGTATAGGTAGTAGAATGCATTTTTATTAGCATACAGCACAAATAACTTTATAATACTTAAAGGGGGTATCCTAACTCATTATCATGTAAATATCAACGATAACAAATATTTAGTAGAACTATAAACATATGTTCGAACGTTTTACCGAAAAGGCTATAAAAGTCATAATGTTAGCCCAAGAAGAGGCTAGAAGATTAGGTCACAATTTTGTAGGGACGGAACAGATATTACTTGGCCTTATAGGGGAAGGCACTGGAATTGCAGCAAAAGTGCTTAAGTCAATGGGAGTAAACTTAAAAGATGCACGAGTTGAAGTTGAAAAAATCATAGGCAGAGGTTCTGGTTTTGTAGCTGTAGAGATACCATTTACTCCTAGAGCGAAACGAGTTTTAGAGTTATCACTTGAAGAAGCAAGACAGCTCGGACATAACTATATAGGTACAGAACATTTATTACTAGGTTTAATTCGAGAAGGAGAAGGAGTAGCCGCTAGAGTTTTAGAAAATCTGGCACTAGATCTAACAAAAATACGAACTCAAGTAATAAGATTATTGGGTGATACTGCTGAAGCTACGACTGGAAGTCCTCAAAATAAAGGAAAAACTCCAACGTTAGAAGAGTTTGGTAGTAACCTAACTCAGAAAGCAGCCGAAGGAAAACTAGATCCTGTAATAGGAAGGCAAAAAGAAATTGAAAGAGTTATTCAAATTCTTGGACGCAGAACGAAAAATAATCCAATATTAATAGGGGAACCTGGAGTTGGAAAAACTGCAATAGCTGAAGGATTAGCTCAAAGAATAACTAACCGAGATGTTCCAGATATTTTAGAGGATAAAAGAGTTGTTACGCTGGATATTGGTTTATTGGTAGCAGGTACAAAGTATCGAGGTGAATTCGAAGAAAGACTTAAAAAAATAATTGATGAGATCAGAGTTGCAAACAATGTAATTCTAGTTATAGATGAAGTTCACACTCTTATAGGTGCTGGTGCTGCTGAAGGTGCTATTGATGCAGCTAATATTCTTAAGCCAGCTCTTGCCCGAGGGGAAATGCAATGTATAGGAGCAACTACACTTGAAGAATACCGAAAACACATTGAAAAAGACCCCGCACTAGAAAGAAGATTTCAGCCTGTTATAGTAGGTGAGCCTAGTGTAGAAGAAACAATTGAAATATTATACGGGTTACGTGATCGATACGAAAAACATCATAAACTTGTCATCTCTGATGAAGCTTTAACTGCTGCTGCAAAATTTGCCGACCAATATATTGCCGATAGGTTTTTACCAGATAAAGCAATTGATTTAATAGATGAGGCAGGGTCCCGGGTTCGATTATTACATTCCCAACTACCTCCTGCTGCTAAAGAACTCGATAAAGAGTTAAGAGAAATATTAAAACAAAAAGACGAAGCTGTAAGAGGGCAGGATTTCGAAACAGCTGGGCAACTTAGAGATCGTGAAATGGAAATTAAAGCCCAGATTGCAGCTATTGCCCAAAGTAAAAAAGGAGAAAACGAACCTTCTAAAGAAGTTTCCGTAGTTACAGAAGAAGATATTGCACAAATTGTAGCTGCTTGGACAGGTATTCCAGTAAATAAAATGACTAGAAGTGAGTCTGAAAAATTGCTTCAAATGGAAGAGACCTTACACGGTAGAATTATTGGTCAGGACGAGGCGGTTGTTGCAGTCTCTAGAGCTATCCGAAGAGCTCGTGTAGGATTAAAAAATCCTAATAGACCTATTGCTAGTTTTATCTTTTCTGGTCCAACAGGAGTAGGGAAAACTGAATTGACAAAAGCTTTGGCTTCATACTTTTTCGGTTCTGAAGAAGCAATGGTTCGATTAGATATGTCTGAATACATGGAAAGACATACAGTATCAAAACTTATAGGATCTCCTCCAGGCTACGTTGGTTACAATGAGGGAGGTCAATTAACTGAAGCTGTAAGAAGACGACCATATACTGTTGTGTTATTCGATGAAATAGAAAAAGGACATCCAGATGTCTTTAATTTATTACTTCAAATTTTAGAAGATGGAAGACTTACAGACTCAAAAGGTCGAACAGTTGACTTCAAAAATACATTACTAATACTAACATCAAACGTTGGATCTAAGGTTATTGAGAAAGGTGGAGGAGGTCTAGGATTCGAACTTTCTGAGAACGCGACTGACACTCAATATAATAGAATAAAAAGCTTAGTGAACGAAGAATTAAAGCAATACTTTAGACCAGAATTCTTAAACAGATTAGATGAAATTATAGTATTTAGACAGTTAACAAAAGATGAAGTCGGAGAAATCGCTGAAATCATGCTCAAAGAGGTTTTCACACGAATTTCGGAAAAAGGCATACAACTTGAAGTGACTGCTAGATTTAAAAGTCATCTTATTGATGAAGGTTATAATCCAATCTATGGCGCTAGACCACTTAGAAGAGCAGTCATGAGATTATTAGAAGATACTTTATCTGAAGAATTTTTATCTGAGAAGATAAAAGAAGGAGATACAGCTGTTGTTGATGTAGATCCTGATGGCAAAGTTCAAGTTTTACTTGGTGAAAAACTAGAACTATCAAAAGTATAAATTCTTTCTTTTTATTTACCAAAGCAGACTTCTATTTTGGTAAATAAAAAGATTAGCTTAATCGTTGTCAAAAGTAGAAAAATATTGTATATATAGTAAAACATTAAGCCGGGATAGCTCAGTTGGTAGAGCAGTGGATTGAAAATCCACGTGTCACCAGTTCAAACCTGGTTCCTGGCATTAGTTATATTATAGGCATCTCTTACATTACATTTATATACAAAATGTGCTCGGAAGGATCTAGTAACTAAAATTTTTGATAAGTAAATTTTAAAATATGATAAAAATTTTCACCTCATTCTATCTTACATAAATCTTTTTTGTTATAATTATTTTCATGAGGAGAGATGGTCGAGTGGTTTAAGGCGCAGCACTGGAAATGCTGTTTAGAGGTGACTTTAACGAGGGTTCGAATCCCTCTCTCTCCTAAATATAACATAGCGTCCTTAGTTCAGTTGGTAGAACGCAGGTCTCCAAAACCTGATGTCGAGGGTTCAAGTCCTTCAGGGCGTGTAATAATAAAATAGTTGTCTGACCACGGAAATTAACTATAAGGTATAGTATAATAGAATTGAAGGTTCTGTTTTAATAGAATTAAGTCATTGTTAGTAAAAAAAAAGATAAAAAAAATATGGCTAAAAAAGTTGTTGCAATTGTAAAACTTGCTTTGGATGCAGGAAAAGCTACTCCTGCCCCCCCTGTAGGTCCTGCTTTAGGTCAACGAGGTGTAAATATCGTTATGTTTTGTAAGGAGTATAATGCAAAGACTGCTGATAAGGTTGGTTTTATCATACCAGTAGAGATAACTGTATACGACGATCGAAGTTATACTTTTGTTTTAAAAACCCCTCCAGCTTCTGTTCTGTTAGTAAAAGCAGCTGGTGTGCCAAAAGGGTCTGGTGATCCTCAAAAGAAAAAGGTTGGATCTATCACAAGGAAACAACTAGAAGAGATCGCAGAAACAAAACTACCTGATTTAAATACAAAAAACAAGGAAGCAGCGATGCGTATTATTTCTGGAACTGCTAAGAATATGGGTATAACAATAAAAGAATAATTACAAAAAAATGGCAAAAGTTTCACAAAGAACGAAGAAAATTCACGAAAAAGTAGAACCTAGATCATACAAAGCCTTAGAAGCCTTAAAGCTATTAAAAGAGACCGCTACTGCAAAGTTTGTTGAGACGGCGGAAGCCCATATAAGCCTACGGTTAGATACAAAATATGCTGACCAGCAGTTAAGAACTACTGTGATTTTACCTAAGGGAACAGGGAAAAAGATCAGGATTGGTGTTATCGCTCAAGGTGATAAAGTAACTGAATCTTTATCTGCAGGAGCTGATTTAGCAGGGTCAGATGAGTTAATTCAAGACATCTTAAAAGGAATTATTAATTTTGATCGTTTAATAGCAACACCTGATATGATGCCAGCAATAGCAAAATTAGGTAAAATTCTTGGCCCACGGGGCTTGATGCCTTCTCCCAAGTCAGGAACTGTCACGTCAGATGTAAAATCAGCGATAGAAGAATTTAAAAAAGGGAAACTTGAATACCGAGCTGATAAGAGTGGAATTGTCCACGTACCCTTTGGAAAAACCGACTTCTCAATTGAAGACTTACTTTCTAATCTCGAGACAGTCCAAGAATCAATTGATAAAAATAGACCTTCCGGAGCAAAAGGAAGATACTGGAAAAGTTTTTACATATGTAGTACTATGGGGCCATCAATTCTCATAGATGTAAATAACTTCAAAGATAAAATATTTTCTTAGATTTTACATTTACTCTTTCAATTTATAAGCAAATAAATAAAATCTATAAACTCTATGACAACTAAAGTAAACGATATTATTGAGCAATTAAAAACTTTAACTTTATTAGAAGCAGCAGAATTAGTAAAGGAGATTGAAACCACTTTTAACGTTAGTGCTGCAGCTTCAGTAGGTGCGATTAGTATAGCTGCTCCTAGCTCCTCCGGAGCCGCACAAGAAGTAGAAGAAAAAACAGAATTTGATTTAATTTTAGAAGAGGTTCCTGCAGATAAAAAAATTGCAGTACTTAAAGTTGTTAGAACTTTAACTGGATTAGGTCTTAAAGAAGCAAAAGATCTGGTTGAATCTACACCGAAAAATATAAAAGAAGGGGCATCAAAAGATGATGTAGAATCAGCAAAAAAACAATTAGAAGAAGCTGGTGCAAAAGTTAAAATTAAATAAAAATAATTAAAAAATCCAGATCAAGTTAATCTGGATTTTTTATATAGAACTAACATAGTAAAAAAATACCAAACTAGAATAAACCTAGTGTTAGCGCTTGATTAATTGGTAAACAAGCCCCAATCCCTAACCATATAGCAAAGATTATACTGAATAAGAATAGTGCCATTGCAAAAGGTCTACGGAATGGATTTTGAAACTTATTCACACTTTCTATAAATGGAACAGTAATTAATCCTAAAGGAACAGAAGCCATAGATAAAACACCTAATAGCTTGTTCGGGATAACTCTTAGTAAATTAAATGTTGGGAAGAAATACCACTCTGGAAGAATTTCTAACGGAGTAGCAAATGGGTCTGCTTTTTCACCTAGCGGAGAAGGTGATAATACTGATAATCCAACCATGCAACCTAAAGTACCTAAAATAACTACTGGGAACATATATAATAAATCATTCGGCCACGCTGGTTCACCATAATAATTATGGCCCATGCCTTTTGCTAATTTAGCACGTAATTTAGGATCTGTTAAATCCGGCTTTTTCAAAACTGACATAATTTTTACTCCTAGATAATGTAAACGTTAATTATAGAGGACCTGAGATTCCTTGTTTTCTAATCATCAAGAAATGAGTCAACATCAAAACTGCAGCAGCTACCGGTAATACAAATGTATGTGCGCTGTAGAACCTAGTAAGTGTAGTTTGACCAACACTTACACTTCCTCTAAGAAGTTCAACTAGTAAGCTTCCAACAACTGGTATAGCTTCTGGAACCCCGGTTACGATTTTGCACGCCCAATAACCAACTTGATCCCAAGGAAGTGAATATCCAGTTACTCCAAAAGATACAGTAACGACTGCTAATGTAACTCCCGTCACCCAAGTCAACTCTCGAGGTTTTTTAAAACCTCCAGTTAAATAAACTCTAAATATATGAAGTATCATCATAAGAACCATCATACTCGCAGACCATCTATGCATAGACCTAAACAACCAACCATAGTTTACTTCTGTCATAATATACTCAACAGAAGCAAAAGCTTCAGCAACTGTAGGTCTATAATAGAAAGTCATCGCAAAACCAGTAGCAACTTGAATTATAAAGCAAGTAAAAGTTATACCTCCTATGCAATAAAAAATATTAACATGTGGAGGAACATATTTACTCGTTATATCATCAGCGATAGCTTGAATTTCAAGACGTTCTTCGAACCAATCGTAAACTTTACCCATAAAAAATCGAATAATAAAATATTTAAAGAAATTCTAATAAAAATAAGGAAATAAAATATACTTTCAGTCTATAGAAATACATTATAACATAAACGTTTAGTTAGAAGGAGAAGAAATGTGTCCAAAAAACATTTAACAAGGGTAACTAATATCTTAATGTTAGATAACGAAGAGAAATTACTAAGAGTAATAAAAAGTTATTTTTCTATAAAAGAAATTAGTATCATAACAACCAATCGATTAGAGATCGCTTTATTATCGTTAGAGGAAATTTTACCAGACTGTATTGTTATAGATATAGCAATGCCAAATAATCTTGGATTTAAATTTATTCAAGAACTACAAAAAAATAAAAGATATCATCATATTCCTTTTATTCTCTTAACTACGAAAGGCTTAACAGAAGATCGCATCAGGGGTTATGATTTAGGTTGTAGTGCCTATATATCCAAACCATTCGATCCTGAAGAACTAGAAGCTATAATAAAAAATCTTGTACTAAGAACTAATAATTTCTATGACTTTATATTAGAAACATACACACAAATAAAAAATATCCGATTTCATCTTTTGAAAAAATATAACTCTACATTAAATGAGTTTCCAACCATTCATTTAACGAAGCAAGAACAATTTATACTACGTGAACTTTTGATAGGCAAAAAAACGTCAGAAATTGCTTTTAGTTTACAAGTGAGTACTAGATTTGTTGAGAAATATATAAGCAGACTTTTAAATAAAACAAAAAGTAAAAATATAAACGAATTACAAATTTCTGCATGTCTTTTTTCGTAGAAATATAGGTTCGGGCGAATAACGGGAATCGAACCCGCGAATATTGGAGCCACAACCCAATGCCTTAACCACTTGGCTACACTCGCCTATAGAATCATAATAACTTAGAAAAAAAAAAAAGTAAATAGAGAGAATTGTTTAATAACGTTAGAAAATAAGCTTAATTTATAAAAATATACCTTATTTTCTAAAAGTATCAATACTGTCGACTTAGTTATCAAAAATATTAGATTTTGTAAATGTTAATCCATTATCCTGTGAATACCTCTCCATAAACCTCATGAACCTGTCCCACGACTCTTTACTTTGCATGATATGTACAGCTTCAATTCCTTGTGGTTTCCCATTGACAAATCGGGCATTAACATCTCGTGTAACGATCTGTCCTTCTTCGTCTAAGAGATACATTCCAGTAATCGTTCCTTTTTGTGATGTACTGCTTTCTAAAACTTTAGGGTTAGAAAACCTGAATGTAGCTGTACCTGTACTACCATCTCTCGACCTTGTTAATCTAACATCGGGCACTACGTCTTCATTAATACCCTGAATAAATTGTATCACAGCCATAAATGTAACAATAATTACGTTTAAATTTAGAAGTAATTGCTATTATTATAGCATTTGTATTATTTTAAGAAGTCTATCATAAATTTAAATCCTTTTTTGTATCTGGGGTGGGAGGATTCGAACCTACGAGTGGCGGAGTCAAAGTCCGCTGCCTTACCACTTGGCGACACCCCAAATTTAAGCCCTTATAGTTTTAAATGGACTTTTTTCTATACTGACTCAATCGTGCAAGGAGGGATTCGAACCCCCGACACCGTGGTTCGTAGCCACGTGCTCTAGTCCACTGAGCTACAAGCACTGTTCAGTATTGTCATTAGCATAACATATTTAACCTATTTTTATCAACAAGTTATTAGACTTTCAATTTATTGATAAAAGATTGATATCTCAATAATATTCATCTAAAGATATATATACTTTATAATTAACAATAATATTAGATTTGAAATCTTATTTTAGAGTCTGTCTTAAAACATTTAAAACACAGTTGGAGAATTATATGAGTAAAGTTATTTTATATCAAGAAAACGCTCGTAGGGCTTTGGAACGTGGTATGGATATCTTAGCAGAAGCTGTATCCGTTACTCTTGGACCTAAAGGCCGAAATGTAGTCCTAGAGAGAAAGTTTGGAGCTCCTCAAATTGTTAATGACGGAGTTACTATAGCAAAAGAGATTGAACTTGAAGATCATATAGAAAATACTGGAGTAGCTCTGATTCGTCAAGCCGCGTCTAAAACTAATGATGTAGCAGGAGATGGAACCACAACAGCTACTGTATTAGCCCATGCCATGGTAAAACAAGGTATGCGTAATGTAGCAGCTGGTGCTAACCCCATAGCTTTGAAAAGAGGAATCGAAAAAGCAACTCAATTTGTAGTTAGTCAAATTTCAGAGTATTCAAGACCCGTGGAGGATACAAAATCTATCACTCAAGTTGCAACTATATCTGCAGGTAATGATGATGAAGTTGGACAGATGATAGCCAATGCTATAGATAAAGTCGGCCGAGAAGGAGTAATTTCCTTAGAAGAGGGTAAATCAACTTTTACAGAATTAGAAATGACAGAAGGTATGTACTTTGAAAAAGGATACATATCTCCCTATATGGTGACAGACACGGATAGAATGGAAATTTTACAAGAAAATCCTTATATTTTATTAACTGATAAAAAAATCACTTTAGTACAACAGGAATTGGTTCCAGTCTTAGAATTAGTTGCAAAAACAGGCAGACCACTCTTAATTATCGCTGAAGACGTCGAAAAAGAAGCATTAGCAACTTTAGTGGTTAACAAAATCCGAGGAGTTTTAAATGTGGCAGCTGTTAGAGCACCTGGATTTGGGGATCGAAGAAAAGCTATGTTAGACGATATAGCTATTTTAACAGGAGGGGAAGTTATCTCCGAAGATGCTGGATTTAGTTTAGAATCATTACATATAGACTTGCTTGGTCAAGCTAGAAGAATAACTGTAACTAAAGAAGGTACTACAATAATAGCAGAAGGCAACGAAAGAGAAGTTAAGGCTCGGTGTGAACAAATAAGACGTCAGATTGATAGCAGTGACTCATCATACGAAAAAGAAAAATTACAGGAAAGATTAGCAAAATTAGCTGGTGGCGTAGCTGTGATAAAAGTAGGTGCTGCAACTGAAACTGAAATGAAAGATCGAAAACTTCGGCTAGAAGATGCAATTAATGCAACAAAAGCAGCCGTAGAAGAAGGTATTGTTCCTGGTGGCGGTGCCACGTTAACACATATTTCCAAAGATTTAGGATATTGGGCGAAAGAAAATTTAATAGAAGAGGAATTAATAGGTGCTCTTATAGTTGAAAAGGCATTGACATACCCTCTAAGAAGAATTATAGAAAATACAGGTGTAAACCCAGCTATAATAATCGAAGAAATAAAGAACAGTGAATTCAATATTGGTTATAATGCTTCTACAGGTGTAATCGTAGATATGTATGAAGAGGGTATTATAGATCCTGCAAAGGTTACTAGATCTGCCTTACAAAATGCGTCTTCTATTGCAAGCATGATTTTAACTACCGAATGTATAGTTGTTGATAAACAAGTATAATGTATTGTAAGCATCTTTCTTATATTTTTATAAGTTTGATGCTTCCAAATAGAGAGCTATGAAATAATTTTTTATTCAAATAAAAACTAAACTTACTATGAAATTGTTGACGATAATCAACTTGTTTATAACCTATTATTCTGTATTCTTTATCTATGAGAATAGACTTTTCTGAAATATTGTCCAAACTAGATATTTGTATCTTTTTTTTATACTTGAAGTCTACTAAAATTTTTTTTTCTTTATTTATAGGTAAGTTTGATATTGTGTATTTATCTAGGTTGTAAGAATCCTTCATGTTGAAAGGTCTGTTTCGACTAGGAAAAGATGTAAAAAAGTAATATAAAATTAAGGTATAAAATAATACATATATGTATACAAATCGATCTAGCAATTTCATCATAAAGTTTCTATTATTGATATCTCATAGAGACTATTTATAGCTAATGTATATAGGTATTCCAACTCTAAAATAGATTTGTTTTTTTCAAGGTAGTCATAATCTTTTTTCATAGAATATGTAAAAATTTTTTTAAAATAATTAGTAACAATGCGATTATTAATCTTGCTAGATAACACTTTCTTTAATGCAATTGTATGAATAATTTTAAAAAAAATCTTCCCTACTCTTCCCCGTAAATTAACTAATAAATTCTTTTTTTCAACCTTCGATAATTCACAAGAATGCAAGATTTTAAATTTTAATTGAGTCTCTAAAGTACTTTCTAGTACTAAATTTGTCGATGTTAACATAAAAATGAAATTTATATAAGAGAAAAAATATCGATATAGTCTAATATGATATCTTTCCCTTAAGTTATAAATTAACTATTACCAGCAAAAATAAGATCTGGAAACTTGGACTGGACATCTCCAAATGAAGATTTTTTTCCCTGTTCTTGCCAATAATTTATGATTTCAGTTGCTTTATTTAGTATCTCTACTCTTTCTCGTTCAGATATCCAAGGTTTAGACTCCAACTCTAATTTAATCTGTTCCCAAGCATCGTTTCTAGGCCAAAAGAAATAACAAGTTAACGGGCTCGTACTGTTACCAACAATTTGATCTACTGATAAGGCAACATTATTCTCTAACCATAATACTTTTAACGTGAATTTTGGCAATTGTGACCTCCTTAATGTTATTTAATGTTACCAGAAGATATCTTTTTTAATAAATTTTCAACTGTAGGCGTAGGTTGCGCGCCTTGATCTAGACGAATTTTAATTCGAGGTAGATTTATATTAACCTCTTTTGTCCTAGGGTTGTAAAATCCTAATTCTTCTATAGCTCGTCCATCTCTTTTCGTAGCGCTTGTCATCACTACAATCCTGTAGCTAATCTGACCTTTACGACCATATTTTTTTAGTCTAAGTTTTATCATTGTTTTATTATTTTAATTCGTTTAAATGTAAAATACTTCTTTTAGTATACGTTCTAGACTATTTTAATAACATCTCTTTAGAATTATTTTCTCATTGCAGTTTTCATTACTTACTAACTTGTAGTTAAACCAATATTACTAGCAATTTGCATTATACACTGAAGGAGTATAAAACCTAATATAGGAGAGATATCAATCCCAACTAAAGGTGGCACAATTCCTCTAAACATTCGCAAATAAGGATCAGTCAATCTACTTAATGAGTAAAACGGTTGACCATACCAATTAACATTTGGAAACCAAGTTAGTGATACTCTAATTAATAATAAAACTAGATAGATTTGCAAAAATCCTAAAAATGATGAAAACAATAAAGTAACAGAATTTGTCATAACGTTTCTCTCGATGTATAACCTTATATACAGATCAATATTTTCTAATGTAGTCTATATATTATAAGGTTATAATATTAGTATTATTATCCTTTAGTTAACTCTAAAATAACTGTATGGAAAAAGATAGTAGATTTTTACCTTGGGTTTGGGGTTTTACAACTTCAGCTGAAAACTGGAATGGAAGGTTGGCTATGTTAGGTTTTCTAGGCACAATGCTCATTGAATTATTTACAAATAAAGGAATTCTACACATATTAGGTCTACTATAAACTTTAGCCAATTAAAATAAAAAAGCTATATTCACATTGTTGTGAATATAGCTTTTTTATTTCTTAATTAATACTAAGACTAATCAAGAGGTCTTAGAGATAAAGTAGGTTCGTTTTCACGATTAATACCTTTTTCGAAACCAGCTGCTGCCGCTCTAGCACGACCTGCGTGCCAAAGATGTCCGATGTAAAATGCAAATCCTAAGAAGAAGTGAGCACACGTTAACCAACTACGTGGAGACACAAAGTTTACTGAGTTAATCTCAGTAGCAACTCCACCAACCGAGTTTAATGATCCAAGAGGAGCATGAGTCATATACTCAGCAGCTCTTCTTTCTTGCCAAGGTTGAATATCATTTTTAATTTTATTTAGATCAAGACCGTTAGGTCCTCTTAAAGGCTCAATCCAAGGAGCTCTTAAATCCCAGAATCTTTGTGTCTCACCACCAAGGATGATTTCACCACTAGGAGATCTCATTAAATACTTACCTAAACCAGTAGGGCCTTGTGCAGAAGCAACATTTGCTCCTAATCGTTGGTCTCTAACTAAGAACGTAAAAGCTTGTGCTTGTGAAGCTTCTGGACCTGTCGGACCATAAAACTCACTAGGATATGCAGTATTATTGTACCAAGAGTATTGGCTAGCTATAAACCCCATCAAAGACACAGCTACTAAACTGTACGATAGGTACGCTTCACCGGACCATACATAAGCTCTTCTAGCCCAGGCAAAAGGTTTAGTTAAGATATGCCAGAATCCACCAACTATACAAGTTAGCCCGATCCAAATATGTCCGCCAATAATATCTTCCATGTTATTAACGCTAACAATCCAACCGTCTCCACCCCATGGGGATTTTAGAACGTATCCAAAAATTACTACAGGGTTTAAAGTAGGATTATCTATAACACGTACGTCTCCTCCACCAGGTGCCCATGTATCATAAACACCACCTAGGTAGCTAGCTTTTGCAACTAATAACAACGCTCCAAATCCTAAAATAATTAAATGGATACCAAGAATCGTTGTAATTTTATTTTTATCACGCCAGTCATATCCAAAAGCTGGGAATGATTCTTCTAAAGTATCAGGTCCTATAAGAGAGTGGTAAACACCCCCAAAACCTAAAACAGCCGAAGATATTAGGTGCAAGACACCTACAACAAAATATGGATAAATATCTACTATCTCTCCACCAGGTCCTACTCCCCATCCTAATACAGCTAAATGAGGTAGTAAGATCAAACCTTGTTCGTAAAGAGGTTTTTCTGGGATATAATGTGCAACTTCAAACAGTGTCATAGCTCCACACCAGAATACCATAAGTCCTGCGTGAGCTACGTGAGCACCAAGAAGCTTTCCAGATACGTTTATTAAGCGAGAATTACCGGACCACCATGCAAATCCAGTAGATTCAATATCGCGACCTGCAACACCTAAAGTTGAATTAAAGGGCGTTTCCACGTGGTAAAACCTCCTCAGGGAATATAAAGTTTTCGTGCGGCTGATCTTGAGCAGCCATCCATGAACGTATACCTTCATTTAGAAGGATATTTTTTGTGTAGAAAGTTTCGAATTCTGGGTCTTCTGCTGCTCTAAGCTCTTGAGAAACGAAATCATAAGCTCTTAAGTTTAATGCAAGGCCAACAATCCCAATAGCACTTGTCCATAACCCAGCTAAAGGAACAAATAGCATAAAGAAGTGTAACCATCTTTTGTTTGAAAAGGCAACACCAAAAACTTGCGACCAGAATCTATTTGCAGTAACCATAGAGTATGTCTCTTCTGCCTGAGTTGGCGTGAATGCTCTAAATGTGTTAGCTGCGTCTCCATCTTCAAATAGTGTGTTTTGCACAGTAGCACCGTGAATAGCACACAGTAAAGCTCCACCTAAAATACCAGCTACACCCATCATATGGAATGGATTTAAAGTGAAGTTATGGAAACCTTGTATAAATAATAAGAATCTGAAAATAGCAGCAACCCCAAGGCTTGGAGCAAAGAACCAGCTAGCTTGCCCAAGAGGATACATTAAAAACACGGAAACAAATATTGCTATAGGGCCTGAAAATGCAATAGCATTGTAAGGTCTAATACCTACTAGTCTTGCAATTTCAAACTGTCTTAAACAGAATCCTATCAATCCAAAAGATCCATGAAGCGCACAGAATGCCCACAGACCACCTATTTGACACCATCTCGTAAAATCTCCCTGAGCTTCAGGCCCCCAAAGAAGAAGTAAGGAGTGACCCATACTGTTTGCTGGCGTAGACAC